CCAATGAGGTTAGATACTTAATGTATTGTGTTGGTGGCAGGCTTCTCTAACTGTTACTCCGGGGCTGGGTCACAACCCTAATAAATAAACTTTTATTATTTTAACTTTTTATTAATATTTATTTAATTTTAATCAATTTTAATAAATTTTAATAAATTTTCTGTATATTACTCATTATTATCATATTCACCTTTCTTCTTATCGCTTACTCGGCTCGTATCATCTTCACTTTTTTTAAATTATTATATTTACTTTTTACATTCTCTTTAATTACATCCTTCCTTTCATATCTTACTCTCTTATTTTAAAGACAATCCGTACTTTACTTTATTTACTTTACTTAATTAACTACTCTTAATTCTTTACACTTTGTAATAGACTTTATTTATAGCTTTTTTATAATTAATATTTCAATATAGTCAACTTCTTGTCAGTCTTTCGATTGTTAGATATTTACATTCTTTATGTACTCACTTTAAATGTTACTTTTTCAATATCTTCCTTTAAACTCTAGTTAATATACTCTAGTCTCCATCTTCCATGTTTATCTATTAGGGCGCTTTTTTTCTTTTTTTTTGTTTCGCTTTATCATATATTTCTTTTTGATATTATCTATCTTTAGACTTTCTTATATTTTCTTTATATATCTTTATATATATATTTATTCATATCTATCCATCTAATTTAGTTTAATAACTCACTTACGTATACTTTAAATACTACTATCATCTTCACTTTTTTCATATTAATATATATCTTTTCAATATCTTATTCATACACCAATCTATATATATATTAATACTACCTTTTATTTCCTATTTATCATATATTTATTAATCACTTATTATTAATAAATATATGTTAATAGTACTCTCTTTTGTTTTTAATTAATACTATCAATAATTTTACTTATTTTTTCTTAATTAATCCCGGACATAGCTGGATTCGAACCTGCACCCTACATCTCGACAAGATGTTAATCTACCTTTGATCTATATGTCCTTCCCTCTTCTATATTCTTCTTATCTTATATATTATTTATATCCTTTTTTCTTTTATTATCTTCTTTTATTATCAATTTAGACTGTTTGTTGCAATTATTATACTTCCATTTCACATTATTAAACCTATGCTTAATGGGAGTATGTTCTTTCAAACTAATCCCATTAATTGGTCATATCTGAATCTTGGATATGAGCCTCTTACTCAGATAAATCAATATATAATTAGACTAGTCTTTATACTCATATTGAATGATTTTAGTCATCCTAAGTCTAAATCTTCTAATCCTATTATGTTTCAATATTTATCTGTTATTACGTTTGTTCATCCTCCTAGGAATATTATTGTGAATATTATTGACATTAATATTATATGTACATATTCTCCTAAGAAAAATAATGCGAATGTCATTGATGAGTATTCTACATTAAATCCTGATACTAATTCTGATTCTCCTTCTGGCAGATCAAATGGACTTCTGTTTGTTTCTGCTAGTATTGAGATTAAGAATAATATACTTGTTGGTAATAAACCTATTAGGTTTCAACCTTCTTCTTGTGTTATTACTATTACTGATAAATTGTAACTACCTGTTCATATTAATACTGAGAGTAATAATAAACCCATTGAGACTTCATAACTTATCATTTGAGCTGTTGATCTTAGGCCTCCTAAAAATGCATATTTTGAATTACTTCCTCAACCTGATCCTAATACTCCGTATACACTTAGTGAGGAAATTCCTAATAAATATAATAATCCAAGATTTATATCTCCTATTATTATATTGTTATTGAATGGAATTACTGATCAACTTATTAATGCTAAACTTAATGTTATTATTGGTGTTATTAGATATATTATTTTATTAGCATGTGATGGAATTACTGTCTCTTTTAAAAATAGTTTTATTGCATCACTAAATGGTTGAAGTATACCATATATTCCTACTATGTTTGGACCTGACCTTCTTTGGATATTAGCTAATACTTTTCTTTCTTTTAATGTTAAAAATGCCATTGATAATAATATTGGTATTATTATTAGTATTATTTCTATTATTTTTAATATTCAATTCATCTTTTTTACCTTTTTTCTTTTTTTCTTTTTTATTTATTTTATGAACCTCATGCATAAATTACGAAAAATAAAAATAATCATACTACATCTACCATATGTCAGTAGTATAAACTAAATGTTAATCCGAAATGATGTCTATCTCAGATTTCATGTTTTATATATCTTACTAAACATGCCAGTATGAATAATGTTCCTATTATTACATGAATTCCATGTAATCCTGTAGCTACGAAAAATGTAGTTCCATATACTGAATCTGTTATTGTGAATGGCGCTTCTCAATATTCCATTCCTTGAAGTCCTGTGAAGATTATTCCTAATCCTATTGTTCAGACTAATCCATTTATTGTATCTTTTCTATTTTTACATAATAAACTATGGTGAGCTCATGTAGCTGTAGCTCCTGATGTTAGTAGTATTGCTGTGTTTAGTAATGGTACGCTTCAGGCATCTAATACTTTTATTCCTACTGGAGGTCATTGTGATCCTAATTCTATTGTTGGCGCTAAACTAGAATGAAAGAATCCTCAAAATATACTGAAGAATAAGAATACTTCTGATACTATGAATAGTATTGCTCCATATTTTAATCCTTGTTGTACTACTAATGAATGTTTTCCTAGGTATGTTGATTCTCTAATTACATCTTTTCATCAGTAATACATTGTTAGTAGTACTAATATTAATCCTAATGTCATTGTTTCTATACCTAATTGTGTTTTTTGAAAGTACATTACAAATCCGCTAGTTAATCCTAATGTACCAATTGCTGCTGTGAATGGTCATGGGCTTTCATCTACTATGTGAAAACTATGTCTTCCCATTTCAATCTTTTTCTTTACTTACCTTTCTTTATCACTGGATTTGAACCAGTATGCTATTGCATTTGATTTTAAGTCAAACGTGTCTACCCTTCCACCAGATAAAGTACAGTTTCGGGGTTTTCACCCTTACTCCTATCTTCTTTACTATTATTTACGTATCTTTATCTTTCTTTCTTTATTTATTTGTTTATAATTGTTTTTCCTCATTTTTAGGCCTAATTTTAATCTTTTATATTGACTCTTCTTTAGATCTTCTTCCTCTTGTCATTTTATTATTCTATTTAATTCTTCATTTTCTTTTTTATTTATTTCTTTTAATTCTTCTAGTTTTTCTTCTAATTTTCTTTTGTATTCTCCTACTATTTTATTTGTCTCTTTTTCTAGTTTATTTGTTCTTTTTCATGATATATATTTTTCTATACTCTCTAATTTTGGTTCTTTTTCCTTTAATTTGTATGCATCTATTGGTTCTGCATTAAATAAATAGTATATGTAATCTTTCTTTACCTTTTCTTTATCTTTATTTTCTTTTATTTCCTCTTTATTATTTATCTTTTTATTTCAATCTCTAATGTATTTTTTACTACTTTCTAATTCTAATTTTACTTTATTATTTGTTCTATTTGATTTATTTACTTTACTTTTTAATTCTAGATTTATTTCTTTTTTTATTTTTAATTTTAATTCTTCTATTTCTATTAATAATCTTTCCTTTAATTTTTTATTATTTTTTTTATCATTTTTTCATTTTATTAATTCTTCTTTTCTTTTGTCTTTTCAATATTTGTTTTCCATTCCTATTAAATATATTTGAGTTCATATTTCCGTTTCTAGCTTGTTTTCTCCTATCTTTATTACTGGATGTATTATTATTTTTTTAATTATTTTTTCTAATTTTTTCCTTTTTTCTAAATAGATCTTTATTCCATACCATTTCTCTGTTTTTAATTTATTTATTAGTGCATTTTCTTCTGTTCATCTTACATTTTCTATTTCTTCCTTTTCTTCTTGTCATCAACCTCCTTTTTTGTTTTTTCATTCTATTAATCTTTCTCTTTCTTCTTCTTCTTCTTCCTCTTCTTCTATTATTTCTTTTACCCTCTCTCCTTTTTTTTTACCTCAACTTATCTCTTTAAATACGTTTCTTTGTCTTTTTTCGTTTGGTATTACATCTTTCTCTAATTTTTCTTCTAACTTTGATTGTGAATCACTTGTATTTAAAAATCTTTGAGCTTCTAGTAATTCTAAGTAACTTTCTTTTATCTCTTTTATTTTTATGTGTCTTATAATTGGTATCTTATTTTTTTCTATTCTTAAATAATTTTTTAAGTCTTTTTTTCCTCATTTTAATCATTTAATTATTTCTAAAATTAATTTTCATTTTTTATTGTCTTCTATTTCTTCTTTTGTTATCTTTTTTTTACTTCATCATTCTATTTCATATATTCTATTCTTAAAATATTTATTTCATGTTTCTTCATTTATCTTCTTGTTTTTTATTATATCTTTAATTCCTTCTATAATTTCTTTATATTTTTCTCATTGCTTATATTCTTTAGTTTTGAATCATAAATCTTTATTTCAATTTAATAATGAATGATTTTCTTCTATAGTACCTGATGTTGTGAATTTATAATTTTTTGAAATATCTATTTCTTTAAATGTAATTCATGCATATTTTTCATATAGTCTTTTATTTAATTTTTTATTTTCTTTTCACATTTCTTCTCAGATTCTTAATAGGTTGTTTATTGATCATTTTTCTAAACTTCACATTTTATTTGTTATTTCTTTTCTTCTAATTTCTTCTTCATAATCTTTTATATCTAGGTTAAATATCTCTTTAATCTTTTTATTTAATATTATATTTATTTTATTTCATTCTTTTTCTGTTATTTCATTTTCTTCTTCTTTTATATTGTATTGACTTACATTGTATTTGTTTTCTATTTCTAAATATTCTAATTCTTCTAACTTTTCGTCTCAGAATTTTAAATATAATTCTTTAGCATTTTCGAAATTTGATTTACTTCTTTTTCAGAGGTTTTTTAAATCTTCTATCTCTATTCTTACTGAGATTTCTTCTATTTCATTTTTATATTCTATTTTTATTATTGAACAAACATCATAAATTATTCTTTGATTTATTGATCCTGTTCATTCTTTATTTTGCATTTCTTTAATTCTTTTTGAATCTATTCAATTATAATTTTTTGAATATAATATATAATTTTTAATATTTAGAAAATTACCTTTCTCTCAATAATCGATCCCTTCTTTAGTTCCTTCATAATAGGCTCTACTAGGATACATTGTTAATCTCTTTTCAGTTCTATTACATATTTCTGAGATCATTTTTAATTTAATCTCTGGATTTAACTCTGATAGTTCATTTTTGAATTTACCGATTGATGTTAAATATGCTTTTTCTGAATTTATTATTATTTTATCTATTTTATTTTTTATCATTTCTTTTTTCTCTCTGGATAGGACTTGAACCTACACTTCTATGATTAACAGTCATATGCTTTACCTTTAAGCTACCAAAGAGTGGGACCTTTCACCTTTTATTTACCTTTTATTATCCTATTTTTAATTAGTATTATTATTACTTTATAATTTAACTATACTTTATATTCTTAATTTTCCTTTTTATAGTTAAGATTAAAATTGTAATTAATCATCATCCCCTCTCTTTTTATCTCTTTATTTATAAACTCTGTTTTATTTATAAATTCTTTTTGATCTCTTTCATAGTTTATTTGTCTTTTTACCTTGCTTCTATCCTTTATTTGTCAAGCCAGGTTAGCATTTGATATTCTTCCATTTACAAATAAACTATCTGTATCTGAATAAAATAATTCTTGTTTGCTTTTATTTAGTGTATTTTTTCTTATTTCATTGTCTCAGATCTCTGCTATCTTTTTTTTAGCTAATGATTTTACAGCTAGTCCTTCAATTGAATGGATTTTTTCAAATTCTTCTAATCAATGATCTTTTAGACTTTCTGACATTACTTTATGACTTTCTTTAGTTGTTAATAAATCATGATAACTTTTTTCTGAGTCATTTTTAAATTTAACATCTACATACTTATTTTCATTATCTTTAAAGATTCAATTATCTTCTTTAGAAGTATTTAATAGTTTGTTATTTGTTTTATTAGATTTTAGTGATTTTCTAATACTCTTTAGTCCTATATATGAATTTGCATATAATTTTCCTGTTGAGCTTTTTATTTCTGATTTTTCATTTATTCTTCATAAAATCATTGATAAAATTTCTTTTCGTTCTAATAAATACTTTTCTTCTAAGTTAATCACTAATATACATTTGAATATTAATCCATGATTTAGAACTAAATTGTTTACTTCTTCACCATAATATGCTCTTGGTCTTCTTGCGTACGCATTTGGACTTAATCCTAATCTTGGATTTGTTTCTTCTAAATATGTACCAATCACAATGCTTGAATCTCTTATTATAATATATTTATCTGGTCTATCTAAAAATAATACTACTCTATGTACTTTTTTTCTGTATCTATCGTTAGTTGTTCAGTGCTTCTTTGATACTGTGTTCTGTGTTTCTTTTAAATATTGGAGGCCTAATTGGTTTCTCATTTTAAATGTTTTATCTTTGTATTTTGTAGATTTTTTTTCTACTTCTTCTCCTTCCACTTCTAGTTCTTCCAATCCTCATTCTCATTTTTCTCAAAGCATTCCTGCTTTTTTTAATTCTAGTAATGATTTTTCTGCTAAATCTCATTTTACATTTCTATTTTCCTTTCTTTTACTTTCCTTTATTTTGCTTTCTGAATAATTTTGTGTATAATTTCAATTTGGAAAAATGTCTAAATTTTTTCTTGCTCTTTTCGTTGATTGTCTTATCTTGTGTATTCTTAATATTCTACCATGGCTTTTTATGAATTTTGCTTTCTTTCTTTCTTTATTACTTAATTCTTTATACTTTATTCAATCTTCATTTAATGATTTTTTAATTGTTTCAATTATTCATTCTCTTCTGTAATTATATCAGTTAATTTCTTCTTTACTATTTTCTCATATTTTATTTTCTCTTCTTTTTCCTTTTAATTCCTTCATTTCTTCTATTTCTTTTTCTTTCATTTCTTTTTTTTTATTTCTTTTTTTTACTTTTTCTATTACCTCTTCTTCCTTATTTTCTATTACCTCTTCTTCCTTATTTTCTATTACCTCTTCTTCTTTATTTTCTATCTTTTCTTCCTTATCTTCTACCTCTTTTCCTTTTATTCCTTCTAGATTTAGCTCTTTATTTATTATTTCCTCCACTATTATTTTGTATGTTTCTGTGTTTCAGATTAAATCTTGCTTTTTTCTTAATTCTCTTCATAATGCTCTTATCTTATTGTCTAACTTTCTTTTCCTATCTTTTTGTCTTATTCCTATCATCTTTTCTTCGTTTTTCCTTCAATCTATTAACCATTTTGCTCTTATCTTTTGTTTTCAGTTCTTTTCTTTTAGCATTCATTTTATTAAATGTGATGACTCTTTTTGATTTATTTTCTTTAATATGTATATTCAATTTTCTTTTTTCTTTCATTCTATTCAATTTTTAATTCACTCTTTTTCTTCTATATCAGTATTCAATCATTTATTTTCTTTTACTAATCAGCTTTCTTCTTCTATCTTTTTTGTTTCTATTAGATTAATTAGATCTTTACTCATAAATGATTCTTTCTGATCGATTATTTCTTGTAAATTATGTAATTTAGGAATAGCTATTATATTGTTTTTTATTATTGATGTGTACAGTGCTTTTATATCATACTCATATATATTATTTATTATTTCTTTCCTATTTATATCATTTATCTTGTTTAATAGTTTGTTTTCTTTTTTCTCCTTTACTTCCTTTACTTCGTCATTCTTTTTACTTATTGTATTGCTCTCATTCTCTGTGTTGAACTCTCTTTCTCATCTAATTAATCTGTGTGGTGAATCTATTGGATTGTGTTCTCAATATTTACCTGGATCATTACTATATGGTATTACCTCGAATTTAAGATCGTTCTCTCTAAGAGGAAGTAATGAGATTCCTTTTAGTTTTATACTTCCTGTTACTCACTTTGATACTATATTTGTTTTTTCTATTTCATTTTCATCCTCTAATCAATCTTTTATCAATTTATTTATTATTGGTCTTACATTTTCGTTATTAAAATGCGATCCTGCTTGATTTTCTTTTCTTGGATTATAATATATTTTTCCTAACCTTGCCATTCCTTTTTGGATCATTTCTTGCTCTTCTCTTTTGTATTCTTTTCCAATCAGAGCTGGGTCTTTTAATCCACCTGTCAGTTTATTTATTACATTAGAGCTATCTGTTATTCCATTTTTAATTTCTCTGTTTATGTATGTTAGATCTAATTCAAAATTATTAAATCTTGAGAAATTATTTATTCAGTTTATTTCATTTAATTTTATTTTTATTTCTCTTTCTTTTTTTTCTATTTTTTTTATTTCTTCTTTTATTATTCATCCATTCTTATTTAATTCTTTTATTATATTTATTATCTTATAATTTACAAAATTTCTTTTTTTATTTATTTCTCTTTTTATTATTCCTATCTTTTCATTAATTATTATTTGATTCTCTTTTAGTTTGTATTCTTCTTTTTTTATTTCTCATTCTCTTATTCAATCTTCATTTTCGTCTTCTATTACATTTTCTAGTTCTTCTTCTTTTTCCTTTATTCACTCAACTATCTTTTTTATTCTATCTGTTTTATTATCTTTTTTTAACTTTATTATTTTTTTTAATTTATTTAAAATATCTATTTGTGCTTTTATTATTCATTTTCATTTTTTATACATGTTTATCTCTTTTATCTTCTTTTTATTTGTTTCGTCTTCCTTTTCTTCTATTGTTTCTAGTAATCTTGGTGATTTAATTCAATGTGTTGATAATCTTCCTGTTCCTGTTGTCTCTTGGATTCCTCATTCTATATCTCAATTTGATTTTATTCCTATTATTATTCATTTCTCTTCTTTTTCATATCAGTATATTTTATTTTTTCAGACTCTCTTTAATTCTAGTTTTATTCAATTTAAATTTATTTTTTTATTTTCTTTTGTCTTTTCTATTATTCAGTTTCTTATTCTTTTTCTTATTTGATCTTCTGTCAATATTGCATATATTATTGTTCTTGGTTTTTTATATGAGCTTTTTAAAAATCAATGCTTTTTGTTTAGTCCATTTAGATCTCTTTCTAATTTACATTTTTCATTCATGTTTTTAATATTATCATTGTGCATTATCTTATTTTCTTTTAGCGATTCTTTTATTTTCTTTTTATTTTCTTCTTCTGTTTTAAATTCTATTCCTTCTTTTCCTTCAAGATAATTATCAATTTTACTTCACTTTTCTAATTTGGTTGAAATTGATATCTCTAATTGAGATATGTGCAGTTGTCCTATTTTTATCTTTTCTTTATATATTTTTTGTGTTAATCTTACTAATTTTTTCTTTGAGTTTTCTTCTCAGATTTTTACTTTATGTTGTTTATTTTGATAATCTATAAAGGTTTTTATTTCATCGCCTTTTATTTCGTTTTCATTTTCTCTTTTGTACAATAAACTACTTATTTCTCTATGACTTAGACTTATATCTTGAGTTAGTAATTCTAATTCTTCTTCGTTGTATAATATTATATAATTTATATTGAATTTTATTTCTTTTTTTATTAATTCATTTATTAATTTTATTTGATCAATTTTATTCTTAAAATTTATTTTTATTTCTTCTTTTATTTCTTCATACAGACTTTCTCCTTCTTTATAGATTTTTGAGATATTTATCATTCCAGTTACTATACTTTCTTGTTTATATAACTTAAAATTGTAACTTTTTCATTCAATCTTATTTTCTATATTTTCTTTATTTGAATATGAAAATGTTACTATTAAATCTAGTATTGTCTCTGTCTTTATTTCTGTTATATCTCTTTTTTCTTCCAGAATGTAGTCAATGTTATCTATTTCCATCATTTCTATTTTATTTAGATTTTCTTTTGAACTTATTTCCGTAATAATTTTAGTTATTTCTTCTTTTTTTTTATTTTTTAATAATTCTATATAATATTTATTTAACAGTTCCCTGTTTACCTCCTTTCTTTTCGTTTTTTTGTTGAATTTTCATAATTTTATGAATGGTACTATTTCCACTTTTCTAGGCATCTTATTTCTTTTTTATTTCTTTTTTATTTCTTTTTTATTTCTTTTTTATTTCTTTTTCATACTTAATGTATCTGACAAGAATTTGTCATTATCAATTGCTTTAATATCTATATCTGGAATTCCATCGCTAGTTTGTATATGTGGATATATTAATATATCCAGTATATTGCAAGTTCTTTTTATTAACTTTGATGTTAATTTAATCACTATTTTATTATCTCATTTTTCTAATTTAGATAATTCTTCTTTTTCTCATTTACAAGCAAAGCTGTATGCTAATTCTTCTTCTTTTAACTTTTCTTGATCTATTATACCTGAAAATCTACCTTTCATTTTGTATTTAAGTAGCTTTTCTGTACCGTACGCTCTTTCTGGTGATTCTTCGAACGTTTTTAAGGTATTTCTGTATCCTTTATGTATCATATCACTTAGGTCATTAAATGAATGTTCCGTTTTCATTAATGAGTGTCCTGTTCTTTTAGCTATTACTATAGCTATCTTGTTTTTTAAATTATCCTGGTTTTTTCCTTTGAATAATTTTCTAAAGAAATTTAAAGATTCCATTACTGGAATCATGTAGTTTGAGTTATATATTCACAAAATTATAAATCCAATTAAAAATCAAAATAATTGACTGCTATATGTTAATGTGTCTAAATGAGGCATTTATTTTTATTTTTATTATTAATGTAAAAAAAGACTTGAACTTATAACCGTTGCTTTAGAAAAGCAATGCTCTACCTTTGAGCTATTTACACTTTTACTTTTTTTATAATATCTGATAGGATTCGAACCTATAACTTTTTGAGCCGAAATCAAACATTCTACCTAGCGAATTTCAGATATCCTTTAATTTCAGTTTTAATAACCTACATTTTTGAATCCTATTATCTTGTTTTCATTCATCAATTCTTTTAACTTTATTCTTGATATATTATACGGTCTTATTAATGCTTTTTCTTTATTTGTAATTAAACATTTATCTCTTTTTTTTAAATATAGTGGGCCGCTTTTTTCTCTTTCCATCTTTATTGGTACTGGTACTCTTACTCTTGTACTTCTTTTATAGCTTTTTGCTATTAGATACTCATACTTATACTTGTTTTTCATCTTTTATTTTTTTATTATTTGAATGTTAATTGGTACTGTAGGAATATAATATTTATCATTTAGTATGTCTGAATTTATTATTTTCTTTATTCCATATATTTTACTTTCTTTTATCTTAATTTTAGGTCAATTGTTTCAGAACTCTAGATCAAACTTTTCTAATAATGGTCAAATTGTCTTTATTATGTATTCTATTTCTTTTTTCTTTTTAATTTTAAATTGTAATCCATATATACTAGACCATTCTTTCATCTTTAAGTCTTCTTTTGATTTTATATTTGTATATTTTATTTCATAATTGTTTCCTTTATATATTCATTTTGGTCTATATCCAAATAATTCTTGACTTCATAATATCATCATCTTTCCTTTAGCATTTTCTTTTAATGTTTCTTTTAGTAATATATTTATTACTATTTCACTTCTTTCTTCTTTATTTATTCAGTCTATTACTTTGTTTTTGTAGTTCATTTCTTTCTTATGTCTAAAGAAGGAATTGAACCAACATCTAAGCATTTTCAGTGCTTTGCTTTACCTTTAAGCTATTTAAACTCCATCCCCCCTCCTTTTATATTCTTTTATATTCTTTTAAATAATTTTTATGGATGGTTTTAATTATTCATGTTGTTATGCAATATATTCAAATTAAATTATTATACTTTATATTTATGTTTGTGTATATTATTATTATTATTATTAATATTCAGATTATTGTACTTATATTAGTCTTTCTTAATTTTAATTTATTTATCTTATAGTACATTAATGTTTTTCATCCTATTATTATTATTATTATGTTTCAGATTCAACCCTTTTTTAATAATTCATATATTGCTTCTAACATTATTAAATTTAATGATTGGGATCAATATATTGATATTGAATATAAATGAGTTAAATATCCGAATCAATAAAATCAAAATATACTTCCTATTCAATATATTATTCAGATTCAATTGTATTGATTATATATGTTTCATTCATGATTTAGTAATCATGACCTTATTAAACCTTTTAGTCCTTTTATTCAAAATATTATTAATATTCATATACTTACTCATTTTATTAATGAATGGTACAAATATTCTCTTTCTAATACCTTGAATGCATAAAATGTAATATCTATATACGAATTATATAATAGTCCTAAAAATCATGATTCATTTATCTCTATTATTGTATTTATTATACTATATGTTATTATCTTATAAATTATTACTATACTTATTAGTCACATTTATTTTCACTCTTTTAAAAATTTATTTAAATTTATTATATAACTCTTAAATCAGTCTGACATCTTATCTATTTCATCTGTCTTGTAATTTATTTCTTTAATTATTTTTCCATTGAAATTTGAGTATTGAAGTCAATCTGAATCTCTTACTTCATACCACTCTTTACTATGTCTTATGAATAAACTTTTCTTTGTACCTTCTGTTAGCTCTCTTCTTATTCATAAGTAAGGTTTGAAGTTTGCATTTCTTCCTACTCTCTGTTCTACTGTTTCGAATTTACTTAGAAATTTAAATAATCCTTTTAAGTATTCTTCACTTTCATATACATTTTCTCCTACTCTTTTTTTATTTATTCATTCTACACTTTTACTTCTAATGTACGCTTCTGATTCTCTCTTAAAATAGTCTTTTTCTGATTCTATCTTTTCTCATTTCTTTCCTTTTATTTTTCATTTATTATTTTCCCCTTCTCTTCTTATTATTGTCCTATTTGTTATGTCTAATCCTGTACTCAATGATTCTACTACTTTTTTTACTCTTACCATACCTCGCTTTTGATCGTGACCTCCCATGTTTGTTTTACGTCTTACCATTATCCCTTGGAATTTTAATCAGTTTCATTTTTTACGTCCATCATATACATATTCCCTTTCTTCTTTAAGTAGCATTATTTTATCATATCCATGGTTTATTGATTTGTCATATCCTAATTGATCTTCTCGTTTTTCTTTCTTTATATATCTTGCCTTCTCATTCTTCATTCTCACTTCTTTATATTCTTTTATAATTGGGTCTATGAATAATCAATCTTTTTGAATTTCTGGTTTCATTTCTATCCATTTTTCATTTCTTCTTAAATGTACTGTTTCTTTCTCTACTCTTATTATTAGCTTCTCTAATTTTCGTGATAATAATCCTTTATTATTTTTAAGTCTTGTTCTTATACTTGGTCTCAATAGATCTTTCTCTTCTTCTGTGAAAAATTCTTCTTTTCACTTTTCTTCATCATATCTTTTGTATCCACTTCTTTGACGCTCTAATGAGCCATTATATTTTCCTTTTATTTCTATTCTTTCTTTAGATATATTTTCTATCTTTCCTAGTCTCTTATTATAATTTAATACTTCTCTTGTTAATCTTGCATCATTTCATTTTTTATGCTTTTTATTCTTTTCTTCTCTTTTATTATATAGCCTTTCTGCTTCTTTATATCAATGGACTGAGTCATTTCATTCTTTATTTATTTCTCAGTCTTTAATTTCATTATTTACGTTTATCTCTGTTTCTTTACAGTCTTCTTTTCATTTTATTCATATTCTTTCAAATGCTTCTTTCACTTCTTTTTCCTTTCTTTTTTCTTTTTCTTCTTCTGTTTCTTCTTCTTCTTTTATTTCTATCTTTTCTTCTTCTTTTATCTCTTCCTTATCCTCTTCTTTCTTTATTTTATTTATTTTATTTATTTTACTTATTTCCTTTTCTCCTATTATTGTTCCTATGCTTGGTTCTCCAATTCCTACTTTAGGCGCTTCCTTTTTTCATTCTTCTAATTCTCTTATATGTAAGTAATCTTGTTCTGACATTAATGCATCGAATCAATATGATACTTTTCATGATTTTGAATTTAAAAATTCTAAATATCTTGATTCATAGTATTCTATCAATTCCGGGATTATTTCTCATGCTTTTTCTTTAAAACCTATTAATGTTCCTTTATTTATATCTTTATTTATTGAGCCAAATTCTCATCTTAATTTATTTGTTAACATTATAAAAAATTTTTGTTGTAATTTTTTGTTTTCTTCTTCTGTCTTTGTCTTACTTACCCATTTCTTAAAATTCATTTTCATCTTTCACACCTCTTGCAGTAGTGCAATTAATCTTATATTTACTATTAATATTATCTCTCCAAGTCTATTATCTACTTTTCTCTCTATATCTGTAATTTCATAACCATCTATTACGTATTTCCCTTCTTCTCTTTCTGATTTACTTTCTACATTTTTTTCTGTGAATGTTATTTCTTTTTCTTTTTTTAATATCTTTTCTTGTAATTCTACTAGAATATGCGACATTTTACTTCCTCACATTATATCATCTCCTATTTCATTTCCTAATATATATTTTAAATTAAATTTTTTATCATAATTTGACATATCTATTTGATATTCAATATTGTCTGTATTTATACCTCGACCATCAACCATATTTTCTAATATATACTTTTTGTGTTCTGTCATTTTTAATTCTGTCTTAGTTAATATTTCTTCTTCTCTTTCTTTTAGCTCTTCTTCTTTCAACTCTTCTCCTTCTTTGTTTATTGTTGTTATTTCTCCTGTTTTTAATCAGCTTTCAACTCATATTAACTCTCTCTTTATATCTTGGATCTTTGTTCATAGCCATTTTTCATGCTCTAAACTACTTCCTATTTTAGTACTGCTTACATTTATGTTATCTATTATACTGTATACATATGTTACTAAATCATAATCCTTAATAGCATAATAACTTGAGACTTTTATTCCTGTCTTTTCTAATTCTATTGAGGCTTTTTCACTTTCATATCTTACTTCTTTTAAATTTCTTATTCCCTTTGGCTTTTCTTTTTTAATATCCATTAGCATCATTATTCCTTTTCTTGTTTCTTTATTCATCCTTTTTATTATTTAATATTAAATATGATAAGAATCGAACTTATATGACCTGTATCATGAGCACAGTGTTTTGCCATTAAACTACATATTTTAAATACTTCCTATTTATTGTCACAGATTAGAATTGAACTAATTATCTATGGTTTACAAGACCATCGCATTACCGTAATGCTTCAATGACTTTTCTTCAATCTAATTATATTAATATATATTAATATATTAATACATATATTATTATTTAATATATCATTTATATAATTAATCTTTTATTTTTATATTCATAGTGCTTAAATAACGACAAAATATTTGTTTCAAGAATTCATTTTTTAATTAAAACTTTAACGGAAAAATGTAACTATGCAAAGTTACTATCAGAAAAGTTACAATTGTACCCCTTTATCTTTCCACTTTTTGTATTCTTTATCACCCGCTTTTCTTGATTTCACTATCACAAATGTTCAGCAAATTTTACTTTTATTCTTTTTTCACTTCTTTAAAACTACTCTTTTTCTCACTAGCTACTCTTTCATATTTATTACTTTTTTCTTTCACGCATTTCTATTTATATTTCTTTATCATTTCTTTATTATTTCTTTATCTTTATTTACTTGGGGCGCAATCTCTTTATTTGCCCACCTTTTTATTTATTTTAAGTATTTATCACTTATTTTATATCATAAGATATTGTGGGCATCTTCTATTTATTCGCGCCCCTCTTTATCTTCTATTTATTCGCGAACCTCTTAATATTTATTAATATTTATTTATCTTCTATTTATTCGCGAACCTCTTAATATTTATTAATATTTATTTATCTTTATTTATCTTTATTTTTATTTACTAGGGGCGCAATCTCTTTATTTGCCCACCTTTTTATTTATTTTAAGTATTTATCACTTATTTTATATCATAAGATATTGTGGGCATCTTTTCTTTACTCGCGCCCCTCTTAATCTTGTATTTATTCGTGAACCTCTTTATCTTCTATTTATTATTTATATAGGCGCAATGGGAATTGAACCCATATAGGACGGTTAAAAGCCGTATATTCTACCTTTGAATTATACACCCTTTATTTATCTTTTAATTTTTAATTCATTCTTTTTTCATTCCATACTTGGATAATGAAGTTCTTCTTTTTAGTAATGGTGTTGAATCATATTTTCCTCTTATTATTGTATATCTTACTCCTGGAAGATCATTTGCTCTTCCACCCCTAATTAATACCATTGAATGTTTTTGAAGTGTATGACCTTCTCCAATTATTCTAGCTATTACTGACATTCCATTGCTTATTATTACTTTTACAATCTTTCTTTGAGCTGAATTAGGCTTTTTAGGAGTAGCTATTCTAGGCTTTTCACAAATACCTTTAGTTTGTGGTGAGCCATTTAAACCTTTTAATGGGCCTAGCCTTTTTTTCTTTTTCCTATTGTTTTTCTTTTTGCATAATTGTATAATTGTCATTTTTATTTATACCTTTTTTATTATTCTTCAATTTTGACTTATTAACTGAATTAATCCATAAAATCAAATATCTATTAAATATTTAAAATGGCTAATTGTAGCTCAGATTCCTAATAATACAAATGGCTCTTCCACTGGATTTCCTCCTAATCATGTTAATATTAGGAAATTTGTTATAAAATATCAGAATCTTAATTTCATTAAGGGTTGATATGATAAACTTCTTGTTGGGAAACTTTGAAGTAATGGTATGAATACTAATATTACTATACTTAATACTAATGCTAATACTCCTCCTAATTTTGATGGTATACATCTTAGGATAGCATATGCAAATAAGAAATATCATTCAGGAACTATATGTGCTGGAGTAGATAATGGATTAGCTGGAATTCAATTATCTGCATGGCCTAATGTATTTGGATAAAAGAATATTAGTAATGTAAATAACATTAATGCTATTATTACTCCTACTAAATCTTTAATACTATAATATGGATGGAACCAGATTTTATCTGAACTTGATTCTACTCCTAATGGATTATTTGATCCATATTCATGTAATAATACTAAATGTATAATTACAAATACTGTTAATATGAATGGTAATACAAAATGGAAACTATAAAATCTATTTAATGTTGCATTATCTACTGAAAAACCTCCTCATATTCAATATACTATGTCTTGACCAATATATGGAATTGCTGATACTAAATTTGTTATTACTGTAGCTCCTCAAAATGACATTTGACCTCATGGCAGTACATATCCTATAAATGCTGTTCCCATCATTAAAAAGAATATTATTACTCCAACATTTCATAAATCTGTTCTTGGTCTATTATATGATCCATAATATAGACCTTTTCCAATATGTAAAAATACAAATATGAAAAATAATGATGCTCCATTTGCATGTGCATATCTTAAGAATCAACCATTATTTACATCAATCATTATATGCATTACTGATGAGAATGCTAATTCTATATTAGCTGTATAATGCATAGCTAGTGCTATTCCTGTTACTATTTGTGATACTAATATTAGTCCTAGTAAAGATCCGAAATTTCATCAATATGATAAATTTGATGGTGCTGCAACATCTATTAATAAACCATTTAATGATGAAATTAATACATTTGATTTTCTTAGTGATTGTGGATTATTTTTCGATAGTATGCTCATTTTTACTATTCATTTTATTCATTCTTGGTCTTTCCTTTAATCATTTTAATCAAGTTTTTTCCTCGATTGTTTTATCATGTACTCCATAATGTTCAAATCTTGGATTCATTATTCATTTACGAGTCAATCCTTGGTCTTCTTTTAAATTAGGGAAGTTTTTAATAGGTCGAGTCTTTACTAATTTTAGTTCTTTATTGTAATTTGATGGTATTGATCTTGTCAAACGATGTTCTTGTATTACTTCTTCTTCTTCACTATACTGTATATAGTTTTTTCAAGCTTTTCTTATCTTTATTATTTCTTCCTTTTTTCATTTAGAACAATTTATACCATTCAAATTATATATTTCTGGACTAATTAGAATTCAGAAACTATTATTTTCATTCTCCATTCATTTAATTATCTTTTTAAAATGAAATTCTTTCTCTACCCGAATATTAATTAATCTTTGGATTCAAAGTCTTTCCAGTCTTTTTAAATCTGGACCATTTTCACCTTTTGCTTCTCTATAATTAAATAATAAGCTTTTCTTTCATTTATCCTTTCCATCCTCTTCATCCTTTCCATCAACATTCGCTCAAAGGTAACTTTTATCTGCTACCTCTTTTAGTTTTAGATTTTCGACCTTCTCTATTCTATTCTTACATTCAAAGCTTCATTTTATCTCCTTAAAACTTCGCTCTTCTATCTCTCAGATTTTTACCTTATCTCTCTTGTTTATCTTTGAGATTTGGTCTAGAGATTTATATATCTCTGTTGTTTTAATGTATTTATTTGTCTTTATAAATTTATTATTATATGATCATTCTGTTCAATTTTGCTTTGAAAATCATTTATTATATTTATTTTTAATTATTCATTTTTGATTTTCATTTTGACCTACTCTTCATTTATATATATCAAATATATGAAAGTTTGATGATACCGTCCATGATCTCTTTTTTCTACCTTTTAATTTTTTATATTGACCTTTATATGCAAGAGTTATTATTCTTAACTTCTTTTTATATAAATCAAGATTTTTATATCTTGTAGTTAAAATTGATTTTGATTCCTTCCATTTTTCAATTCTTTCTCGTTTGTATTTCAAATAATCATTTGTTGTTATAACAAGCTTCTTAATTAATCTTAAATTTATTTTTCTAAATTTTTCTCTGTTTTCTTTTAAGTCAATCAGTGTTTTCCTATTTTTTAATTTAGGATCAATCTTTTTTTTATAATAAGAAAATGGTTTATATGGATTTGCATTTGTAGATTTATATTCTTCTGAATTTAGGTAATCTTGTTCTTCATGTCTATAATATTCAGCCAATTTATGATTTCCTTCTTTCTTTATTTCATTTTTAAAATCTAATAAAGAATTTAGAATTCCTTTATTTGAAGTCTTCTTCATTTTTTTAGTCTCTACCCGACTTCATCATCAATTCTTATCCATATTCATTTTTTTTAAATTTGATCATCATAACCATGTTGAGTCAAAAAACATTCCTGTGATCTTTCAGTTCCTTGTTTCAACTTTAATTTTTTTCTTCTCTCCTTCCTTTTTACCATAATTTTTAATCACACTATTTATTAAGTCAATTGGTAAATTGTGCCCCTTTTCTCCTCTTTCTACTATCTCTTCTATTATTTTTGATTGCTCCTTTTCTTCCGATTTTTCTCATTCACTTCAATCTTTAGAATCTTTAATTAAACCTGGAGTTACTTTTAACACTTGACCTTTTACCATTTTGTCTTCTAATACTTTCTCTTTCTCTTTCTCTATTTCTACTTCTAATTTTCTTATAGTTCTTGGAGTTTCTATTCATTTTTTAGAAGGACCGAATTTATCTACATTATATTCTAATTTTTTAATTGCCATTCTTTTTGAGAATTTTTGTATTCCTACAGAACCAAATAACTCAAACATTCCTGTTTTAGCTGGTGTCAGTCCTTCTTCACTCAGTAAATCATATTTCTTTAATTTACTGTTTTCGAATGATAACCGTCTTTCCCTTTCTGTTAATGTTTTATAATGTCCAGTTATTCTTAAATCTCTTTGTCTTTCTTTTTCCTTTAGTTCTTGTTCAAATATTAATTTCTCTAATAGTTTTATATTTTCTACTATTTTATAAATTTTATTATCTCTTTTTATTAATCAATCACCCACTTTTTTTTCAAATAACTTTTTATTCTTCTTTTCATCTCTTTTTAAACCTACTCATTTATTTGCCATATTTATTCAAGTATTCAATTTTATATATTTTTCTAATTTTTTATTTAATCATTCTCATGTTACCTCCTCTTTCAGTTCATTTCAATCTTCTGGTCTTTTAATTAAATTTATTATTTTACTTTCTACTTTAATTAGATCTTTATCTATATCTTTCCTTTCTATCTTTATTTCAATTTCTGCTTCTCTTGCTTTTAACAATCTTATATGGTTTCACTCTGCTCTATGTTGTATTTCTTGGTTTACTTTGTCTTCTTCCTTTCATCTTTTATTTAGAAGATAAGGCATAGGTCAGTTTACCAGGTCGTCTCTTAGATCCACTATTAACTCAATGATCTTTGAATGATCCTTCATTTCTTCTTTAAAATCTGGATTTTCTATCTTTTTCATTTTTAAATAGTGATTTCTGCTCATTCAAGAAAATGAAACATATTTTGAATACCAATTATGTAATCTTTCCATTTTAATTTCGATTTCCTTCTTTAGTTCTCAATCTAGATTATTCATTCTTACCATTGCTTTTTTACAACTGTAAAATACTTCTTTTCTTTTTTTTAGTAATTCCTCTCACTTATTACATTCTTCCCTTATTTTAATTAACTTTTGTTCTATATACTCTCCCTTAATATCATTTATATGAAGTTTCAATGATTCTCTATAATACTTAATTACATTTCTTTGTCAAATAAGACGGCGATTTTTTATTCTATCTTGTTTTTCTTTTCCAATGTATTTTGTATTTTTTTCTTCTCTTTTTATTAATTCTCGAGAATTATAGATTTTCTTTTCACTTCTTCTTTTTCATTCTCCTATATTTATTCAAATATTTTTCAATAACAAATCACCTTTTAATAATATCTTGATTTTTTCTCTATCCTTTCCTTTTATTATTTCTTTTAACTTCTTTTTTTTATTTGATAATAACATTCTTCAATATTTTAATTGAGATTCTGCTTCTCTTTTTTTTCAAGCTGCATTTTCTCAATTTAATATTATATTTATTCAATTTAGTTTTGTTTCATTTATTATTTCAATATTATTCAAATTCCAATTCAAATTTAACTTATTTATATTTTCTCCTTTACTTTCTTCTCAAATCTTTAAATAACTCGGTTTTTTTAAATTTAAATTTAATCTTTCACTTGTCTCTAATAAATTTGATCCATATATTAATGGCCAATTATCATTTTTACCTGTTAGAGTTATATAGTTTTTTTCATAAAAATTTAAATATATCAACTCTATTATTTTATTTACACTTTCTGGGTCTTTTCTCTTTTTATCATTATATATTTCATTCCAATATTTTCATTTTTTATTGTCAAAATCATAATGACGATTTTTTATATCTGGAATTAGACTATTATACTTATTATTATAATATGTGTTATGCTCAAATTTATAAATATATTTATTTTTCTTTGGTTCTAATCCTCTTGATATTTCATTCAAATATTTTTGATAATATGGTCTTTTTATCTTTAATTGATCAATGTCTCAATTATTTTCATTTTCATAATTTCTATAATCTAAATTTCTTGTCAACTTTAATTTATTTTTTCAATTATCAAAATCTCAAAATTTACTTGTAGCAATTGTCATCTCTTTTTCAAGAGGAAGGATTCATTCTTTACTTTTTAAATCTATATGGTGATTTTCACCTTTTTTAATACTATCAATACTATTAATACTATCTACACTACTTATTACGCAGTGCTTTTTATTTAAATTTAATTCTTGATTCCCCTTTATGCTTTCACTTAGTCAGTAACCACTTTCATTTTCATTATTATTTTTTCAATCTTTATTTGACATTTTTATTATTATTTTTATTTGACATTTTCCTTTTTATTTTAGATCTTTTAATCTAAAATTTGGATACAATTAGGAATTGAACCTAAATAATTGACTCATGAAATCAATATTTTACCATTAAATTATTGTATCTTTTTTATCTTTATCTTTATTTACTAGGGGCGCAATCTCTTTATTTGCCCACCTTTTTTCACGTATTTTCAGTATTTATAACTTATTTTTCATCAAAAGATATTGTGGGCATCTTCTATTGACTCGCGCCCTTCTTAATATTTATTTATCTTTATTTTTATTTACTAGGGGCGCAACCTCTGTATTTGCCCATCTTTATTGTGGATCTTTTACTCCCCACTTTTTTTTATCAATTATAGCAATAGCAACTTATGGGCATCTTCTATTTACTCGCGCCCTTCTTAATATTTATTTATCTTTATTTTTATTTACTAGGGGCGCAACCTCTGTATTTGCCCATCTTTATTGTGGATCTTTTACTCCCCACTTTTTTTTATCAATTATAGCAATAGCCACTTATGGGCATCTTCTATTTACTCGCGCCCCTCTTAATCTTGATTTAATTTGCCCCATCTTTATTATTTATTCTTTATTATCAGAGTAGCCAGATTTGAACTAACATCAACTACACCCAAAGCAGATATTTTACCAATTAAACTATACTCTGAAAATAGGTCCTATTGGGATTGAACCAATTACCTTTCGACTATCAATCGAACATTCTACCATTTGAACTTAGAACCTTTTATAACATATTAATCTCTTTTAATTAATATGAATTCCTTTATCTTTGTATTTATCAGGCCTTTTAATTTTCTTTAAAATATTAACTAATCTTGCAACTCTATCCTTATTTTTAGCTTCAATTATAATTTGATTTCTAGAAATAGGGAAAAGATTGATATCTTTAGCAATCTTTAATAAAAATGGATGGCTTTTGCCTGCTTTGATCTTTAATTTCTGTCCTTTGTTATCTTTGATTAGATAGAATTTATTTCCTGTTCCTTTTATCCTAATCAAGACTGTTTTATTTCCAGACATTAAATCTTGGCCTTTTCTTTGTAATGATTGAATTGGTCATTTTAAATTATACATATAAGTATAATTTTTTGTTTCTTTATTTAATTTTTCTGTGTCTTTATCATACTTATAACGACCCTCTTTTTCTATTCAATATAAACGGCCTTTAATTTCATCATCATTACTTATCTTTGTTTTATTAGTTTTATTAGTTTGATTAGTTTGATTATGATTATTATGATTAATTAATTCTTTTTTATTAATTTGAATTTGATTATAAATAACTAAATCCTTTTCTATTGGTCTTTGATAAGAAGTATGATTTTTAATAAATATTAGTTTATAATTGATGTGTTGATTCATTTATTTTGATTTACAAAATTTAAGTTAAATTTAATTTATTTTCACAGGTACCATTTCTTCAAAAGTATGAATTAATGGTGGTGATTCTTGATACATATCTAAAGTACTAATAGTATTAAAGTTATGTACATCACCTAAGAATTCTTTAACAGCAATTCCTTGTAATTGAGGAACAGTATTTTTAGTATTGAAAGCATCAAAAAGAACATAAGCAAAAACTAAAATAGAAAATAAAGAGATAATTGATCCTAAAGATGAAAGTCAATTTCATGCTTCAAAAGCATCAGGAAAATCTGAATATCTTCTTGGAGTTCCAGCTAATCCAAGTCAATGTTGTGGGAAGAAAGTTAAATTTACACCAGTAAATATTGTTCAAAAATGAATATTAGCTAGTTGTTCGTTAAACTTTCAACCAGTAATTTTAGGGAATCAATGGTAAAATCCAGCAAAAGCTGCAAAAACAGCTCCTAAAGATAAAACATAATGGAAATGAGCTACTACATAATATGTATCATGGAAAGCTAGATCTAAACTAGCATTAGACAATATTACACCTGTAACACCTCCAACTGTGAATAAGAAAATAAATCCTATAGAAAATAACATTGGAGTAACCAAGTTAATTGATCCTCCAAACATTGTTGTAATTCAACTAAATATTTTAATTCCAGTTGGAACGGCAATTACCATTGTAGCAGCTGTGAAATATCCTCTTGTATCAATATCCATACCAATTGTAAACATATGATGAGCTCATACTACAAACCCTAAAATTCCTATAGATAACATTGCATAAATCATTGCTATATGTCCAAATACAGGTTTAGAAGAGTAAGCCGAGATAGTATGTGATATAATTCCAAATCCAGGTAATATTATAATGTATACTTCAGGATGTCCAAAGAATCAAAATAAATGTTGAAATAATGCAGGATCTCCACCTCCTGCAGGTTCAAAGAAAGAAGTATTAATGTTTCTATCTAATAGTAACATTGTAATACCTCCAGCTAATACAGGTAGTGATAATAATAACAATATAGCAGTTACTAATAGAGATCATACATATAAAGGCATTAAATGTAATGTTAAACCTGGGGATTTCATATTAAAAATTGTTGATATGAAATTCATAGCACCTAATAATGAAGATACTCCTGCTAAATGTAAACTAAAAATAGCTAAATCAACTGCACCTCCTGAATGGAATTCTGCATTTGATAGTGGAGGGTATACTGTTCATCCTGTTCCTACTCCTTGCTCAACAAAAGCTGAACTTAGTAATAGTGTAAAAGATGGGACTAATAATCAAAATGAAATATTATTTAATCTTGGAAAACTCATATCTGGTGCTCCAATCATAATTGGTAAGAATCAATTTCCGAATCCTCCAATTAAGATTGGCATAATAAAAAAGAATATCATTATTACACCATGAGCTGTAATTACTACATTATATAACTGATGATCTGATTCTAAATATTGAGGTCCTAAATTTGCAATCTCAGTTCTTAAGACTACACTTAATGAAGTTCCTATTAATCCAGCAAATACTCCAAAGAGCAAGTATAACGTACCAATGTCTTTATGATTTGTTGACATTCACCATCTTGGATTGATCACTTCGAAAATGGAGCTAGGAAAAAAAGTACGAAGAACAGAAGACTCGAACTTCTAATCTTTAACTTAGCATGCTACTGCTTTAACCATTTAGCTAGTTCTTCTTCGTAACTAGTTTTAATCATTTTTTTCATTTCTTAAATGGCTTTGTTAATCTTTTTGGGATTAATCCATTTAATAGTTTTCAAAATCTTTTCTTAATGAATTTTATTACTAGTTTTCGTATCATTTCTTTATTTGGAACCCATAGGAATTGAACCTATAAAATATGTTTGCAATACATATATTTTACCTTTTAAATTAGGGTCCCTTTGTTTACTTTTTATATTATTAATATTATTTATATTATTAATATTATCAATTTGCTAAGAATACATTAATAAACTCATCTAAAGTTACTGATTCTACTACAATTGGCATAAATGAATGACCAAATCCACATAATTCTGAACATTGTCCATAGAAAACACCTGTTCTTTTAATTAATGTACTTGTTTGATTTAATCTTCCAGGCATTGCATCTAATTTAATTGCTAAACTTGGAATTGCTCAACTATGTAATACATCTGCTGCTGTTACTATAAATCTAATATGAGTCTTTTCTGGTACTATTATTCGATTATCTACTTCTAGTAATCTTTTACCACCTTCTTCTAAATCTTCTTCAGCTACCATATAAGAATCAAAAGAAATTAATTCTTCTTTATAATCATGGAAATCTCCATATTCATAAGATCAATATCACTGATGACCTGTTACTTTTATAGTCATTGCTGGATTAATCACTTCATCACTTAAATATAATAATTTTAATGATGGGATTGCTATTGATACTAATATAAATGCTGGTATAATAGTTCACAAGATCTCTAATGTTGATCCATGTATAAATGTTCTATTTACTATTATTTTTTTAGTTTTATTATAATTTAAAACTATAAATGCTAAGAATCATCCAACTAATATTACTATTAGTGTTAGATAAAACATAATACCATCATGAAGTAAAATTAATTTTTCCATTATTGATGATGCAGGATCTTGAAATGAAAATTGTCTATTCACTGGATAATCATTCATTAATAAAATATTCAAGATAAAATTATTCATTTTTTTTTTTATTCTTATTCAGTTTTTATCACACGATTTAGACCAACATTTTTTACTTTTATTTTTTAGAACTTTAACGGAAAAATGTAACTATGCAAAGTTACTATCATAAAAACTGCATTTTACCCTGTTTAGATTGCCACTTTTTCACATAAACTTTTGTAGGAAATCCTTGTTTTTACCCTTTGACTCATTTAACACTTTTACACTTTATTTAATTTAACCCTTTCCTCAAATCTTTGTTTTTCTTATAGATTACTGTCATTAGGGGCCCCCATCTTAATCTTTATTTATCTTTATTTATATTTATCTTTATTTATATTTATCTTTATTTATCTTTATCTTTATTTTGATTTACTAGGGGCGCAATCTCTTTATTTTGCCCACCTTTTTTCACGTATTGTCAGTATTTATAATTTATTTTTCATCAAAAGATATTGTGGGCATCTTCTATTTATTCGCGCCCCTCTTAATATTTATTTATCTTTATTTTTATTTACTAGGGGCGCAATCTCTGTATTTGCCCATCTTTATTGTGGATCTTTTATTCCCCACTTTTTTTTATGAATTATAGGAAGTTATGGGCATCTTCTATTGACTCGCGCCCCTCTTAATCTTTATTTATCTTTATCTTGATTTACTAGGGGCGCAATCTCTTTATTTGCCCACCTTTTTTATTTATTTTAAGTATTTATCACTTATTTATATCATAAGATATTGTGGGCATCTTCTATTTATTCGCGCCCCTCTTTATCTTCTATTTATTCGCGAACCTCTTAATATTTATTAATCTTTATTTATCTTTATCTTTATTTACTAGGGGCGCAATCTCTTTATTTGCCCACCTTTTTTGACCTATTGTAATGAATAATCATCTTTTTCATAATCATTTATTGTGGGCAACTTTTATTGACTCGCGCCCCTATACTCGTGCCCATATGAATCTTTTATTTAGTGTTAATATTTAATTGATGTGATATGAAAGTGATATGAAAGTGATATGAAAGTGATATGAAAGTGATATGAAAGTGATATGAAAGTGATATGAAAGTGATATGAAACAAAGATTTTAAATAGTTGTTCTATATAGGAAACAAAGATTTTAAAAACGAATAAAAAAGTATAATAAGTAAAGAGAAGAATAGTTGTTCTGTATACGAAACAAAGATATAAGTAATATATTGTTAACACAATAGGAAAAGTTAGGTGTAAAATTTACAGTAATGAGGATAGTAACTGTGCATAGTTACTAAAAAGGAAAAAAACCAACAAAAAATTAATGTAATCTTGCAGGAAATTTTTGTTGATATAAATTGCAATTGGAATTAAAAAAAAAGATTAAAAAAAAGTTATGTGTCTTAGTATTTTATATCTATCTTTTATGAATTGATTAATAGTCTCAGTACTAGGAAATCATATAGGAAAGAAAGGAAGTATACAAATAATTTGTTTAAATATGTTTTTAATTTGAAGTATTATAATATATTTATTATGAGAATTAATAATAGAAGAAACAATAATTGTAATAAAAGGACAAATAGGAAATACTTGAAATTGATTTGGAACTATACATTATTCAATATGAGTTGATGCTACTACAATAATTATGTTATTTGTAATTTCAACTATTTCTTTCTTAGTTCACCTATATTCTGTAGAATATATGTATCAAGATCCTCATATAATTAGGTTCATGAGTTATCTTTCCTTCTTTACTTTCTTTATGTTTATTTTAGTAACAGGAGGAAGTTTAGTTCAATTATTCATTGGTTGAGAAGGTGTTGGGATTTGTTCATATCTTTTAATTAATTTCTGATGAACTAGAATTGAAGCTAATAAATCTGCTATTAAAGCAATGCTTGTTAATAGAGTTGGTGATTTTGCTTTAATTGTTGGTATGGGATTAATCTTGAAAAATTATGGAACTTTAGATATTAAAGAAATAGAAATTCTAAATTATAGTATTAATTTAGATGAAAAGAAATTGATAGGATTTCTACTTGTATTAGGAGCAGTTGGAAAATCTGCTCAATTAGGATTACATACATGATTACCTGATGCTATGGAAGCTCCTACTCCTGTTTCAGCTTTAATCCATGCTGCAACAATGGTTACAGCTGGAATATATTTAATAATCAGATTAAGTAGTTTATTTGAATCTATTGAAAGTATTAGAAAATTAATTATTATTTTAGGTTCTTTAACAACTATTTTTGCTGGGTCTATTGGATTAATACAAAATGATATCAAAAGAATTATTGCTTTTTCTACTTGTAGTCAATTAGGTTTTATGATGACTGCTTGTGGATTATCCAATTATTCTATTGCTTTATTTCATTTATTAACTCATGCTTTCTTTAAAGCTCTTTTATTTTTAAGTGCTGGATCTATTATACATGCACTTCAAAATGAACAAGATATTAGGAAATTTGGAAATTTAATTGTCTTTTTACCTCTTAGTTATATCAATATGTTAATTGGTTCTTTAGCTTTATCTGGTACTCCTTTCTTAGCTGGATTTTATTCTAAAGATCCTATTTTAGAAGTAGGATTAATTTATCCAACTATATTAGGGAAATTTAGTTATCTTTTAATCTCTATAGCTGCCTTTTTAACTACTTTTTATTCTTTTAGGTTATTAAGTATTACTTTTTGAACTCAACCTTTAGCAAGAAAGAAATCTGTTATTAATATTCATGAATCTGGTATTATTATTTTAACTGTCTTATTTATATTATCTTTAGGATCAATCTTTATAGGATATTTATTTAGTGATTATTTTCTTTTTCTTAATACTACTTTAAATTCTTCTATATATATTCATCCATATCATTATTACACTTGAGATGCTGAATTCTTAACTTGAGAGTGGAAAATTTTACCTCAATTATTATCTATTATTAGTATCATTTTATCACTTATTATTTTTAATAATCATAATTTTATTTTAAATAATAAAATTAGAATCATGATTCACTCCTTTTTATCTTCTAGATGATATATTGATTCTTTACAAAATAAATTAATTGTAGAACCAATTATGTCTTTTGGATACCATATTAGTTTTAAATTAATTGATAAAGGATTCTTAGAAGTAATAGGACCAACTAATATAGTCAATCAATTACCTTATTCTGCTTCTTTCTCTAAAATACAATCTGGATATCTATTCCATTATACTTTGTTTACTTTAATTGCTTTTACTTTATTAGTTTTTCAGCCTATACAAACTATACTCTTCTTATTATTAACTATCTTAATTATATAGTTTAAACCAAATCAAGTTTAATTTAAATTTAATTTAAAGATAATAGATAGTAGATAGTAGATAGTAGATAGTTGATAGTGCCCAAATTCAAGATGGATGGTGCAATCTAAGTGAATTGTCATGATAATAATGATAAATTTTAATCTAAATGAATTGGCACCACAATAATAAAGAGGGGCACCTATGCACTTGTGCACCCATAAAGTAAAATCTAAAGATAAATAATGATAAAGTTTAATTTAAAATTCATGATAAAGTTTAATCTAAAATTCATGATCAAGGTTAATCTAAAGATAGTAGATAGTAGATAGTAGATAGTAGATAGTGCCCAAATTCAAGACGAATGGTGCAATCTAAGTGAATTGTCATGATGATAATAATGATAAAGTTTAATCTAAATGAATTGGCACCACAATAATAAAGAGGGGCACCTATGCACCTGTGTACCTAAGCACCTGTGTACCTATACACCTGTGTAGCTAAGCACCTGTGTACCTATACACCTGTGTACCTGAATAATAAAGAGGGGCACCTATGTACCTGAATAATAAAGAGGGGCACCTATGTACCTGAATAATAAAGAGGGGCACCTTATATGAATAATAAATGTTAAATAACAATAAGATAACAAAAATTACATTTAATAAAACTAATATTACAAAATTAAATTGACTTTTTTTATTACCTTTGGTATCATATAAACCCAATTATAAACTGTTATTTAATTTATATAATGTAAAAAACCAGTCTCACATTAATAAAATAATAGATTATGTAACTAATATTAATTTAACAGTTTTAGAAGCTTTAGAACTTAAACTAGAAATTATATTAGTTAGAAGTGGACTTTTTAATAATCTTTCAGATGTAATTAAAGCTATTAAAAATGGGCAAATATTAGTGAATGGTAAAAAATGTTATAAAGGTAATAATATTATATTTCCTGGATCAAAGATCCAAGTATTAAATTGAGATCCTATTAACCAAGGATATTTCTGTAAAATGAATTTAGTTAAATCTAAAAATGAAAAAAGTAATAAACAAGATATTTGAAAGGATATTGCGTGATATAAGCCACCATTTCATTTAATAATAGATTATAAAATAGGTTATATTAAAGTATTAAAGAAACCTTCAAATTATATATTACCAAATGCTCTAACACCATTGTATAACAAGTTTGGATCATAATTTAAAAATAAATAAAAATTGTAAAATAAAAGAAAACCAAAGAGACTTGAGTCATTGAAAAGAAAGATTTGAAAGATTGCTTTTATAAAAAACATTATATTTGCTGGAACTTTTTAATAGTACTAATTGTAAAACCGGCTCAGAGAATATCAAAAAGTGGCAAGAAAACTAGCATGAATTTCCACATTTCTGATAGTAACTTTGCATAGTTACATTTTTTCCGTAAAGTTTCTGTAAAAAATTGAATTCTTGAAAACAATATTTTGTCGTTATTTTAACACCTTGAATATAAAATTAAATAATCTTTTTCTTTCTTAAAGTGTCTACTTGCCGGTGACAGCTTTAAGAATTAAAAAAAGTTAAATTAAATTCAAAGTAGATGTGTCTTAAGGGGAAGATTTATAACTAGCTTTGGCACATTATAAATGTTATTGGTTCAAATCCAATCATCTACCATCTCTCTTTGATTTCTTAATAAAGTAGATGTATCTTAAAGGTAAAGAATTATATTTACATTGTAAAAGATATTGGTTCAAATCCAATCATCTACTAGATACGAAACCCAATAAGCTCTTCATAATATCAAGATGGTAAATTTACGATCAAAATAAAGAATAATAAAATAAAATGATTAGGACGAAATAAAGAATAAAATAGATGTGTTTGATTATGGCACAGATGTAAGCTAGTAAATAAGAATAAACATGCTAGTCGAATAATATATGATAAATATAATGTGGCGTAAAAATGAGTAAAAGGATTAAAGATACCTTTATAATTATTAATAATATAAAGAATCAAGATCCCCTGATTAGATTGTTGGATAAGGTAAAAGCTTAGCCAAGTCGTTGATCAGTAACTGGCTTTATCGAGCGAACAGTCATGCAGATTATGAGAAAGGATCTGTCTATTTTTTAATAAAATAGGCTGCAGTTAAGAGTATTTGGCAATGAACGAAAGTTTGACCAAGTTAATTTACGTTTAGGAAGAAGGTGTATTAACTGTAAACTAATAGAAACTAATAAAAAAATGATTAAAATTAGTGTAAGGGCTGTCTAACCAGTTGTGCCAGCAGACGCGGTTATACAACGAGCTCGAGTTTATATCAGTATTACTAGATTTTAAAGACCTGAAGGCTGCATATAAAGATAAAAAAGTTGAAAGACTAGTATAAAACTAGAAAGTTTTTATTTAATGCTTGAATAGACAGAAAGTAAATTGAAGTGTAGATAAAGCAGTAGAATGTGTTAACATCTATAAGAAAACCATATTTGAAAAATATTTACTTCTATATATTGACGCTGCAGGGTGAAAGTATGGAAAGCAACACAGATTAGATACCTGTTTAGTCCATACTGTAAACTATAAATGTTGGGGAAATTATGATTTAATTAAAGGTATTTTATCTTTGAGAAGAACATATTTCTCTAAGAGAAATCAATAACATTTTATCTGGGAACTAAAATCGCAAGATTCAAATCCAAATAAATTGACGGCATTCCAAAAAACTGGTGTAGTATGAAGCTTAATTCGATAATCCGCGCAGAAACTTACCAAAATTAGAATTCTAATTAATATACTTTTTTAAAGTATTAAATTAAAAATAACAGGTGTTGCATGGTCGTTTTCAGTTCGTGATTTGAGTTTTTAACCAAGACTTTAGAACGGGCAAAACCTACCGAATTATAATTAATTAAATTCGACTACTTATAGACTAAAACTGATCCTTATGACCTATATATTTTGGGCCGCATTTGTGCTACATTAATAGATACAAAAAAGAAAACAAAATACTTAACTTTGTTTAGAATTAATTTCTATTAAGTACGGACTGTTTTCTGGAACTCGAAAACATGAAGAAGGAATCAGAAGTAATTAAATTATAGAACGATTTAATGAATAATAATAAGAATCACAGATGAATAAAAGATTTTTTAAATATTATATATTTTTCCCTGGAATGAGTACATATCGCCTGTCACTGCGTGGAGGTTTATTGACGTATTTAAGGTATGACTCTTAATTATGATTCTTTATATTTTATGTATATAGATTTTAATTTAAGAAGATAACCTGTTTAATAAAGATTTAACTCCTACGCAAAAGTCATAACTGGTTAAGGTAGTGGAAACTGTTTTAGAATTAGATAATTTGTATACTTTAAATTTAAATTTAAAGATAAATATAAATAAAGATATAAATAAAGATTAAGAGAAAGATAAATATAAATAAAGATATAAATAAAGATTAAGAGGGGCGCGAGTCAATAGAAGATGCCCATAACTTGCTATAATTTATAAAAAAAGTGGGAAATAAAAGATCCACAATAAAGATGGGCAAATTAAGAGATTGCGCCCGAAATAGATAAATAAAGATATAAAGATATAAAGATATAAAGATATAAAGATATAAATGTTTATACAATATTCACACATTTGAGTTACTATAATAATAAGTTGTTTATTATCAAGTATATTAATGTTTGCATCAATTATAATATCTCTTCAAAACACTCATAATTCAAAAATAACTCCATATGAATGTGGATTTGAGCCATTTGAAGATGCTAGACAAAAGTTTGATATTCAATTTGTTTTGGTTGCTATTTTATTTATAATATTTGATCTTGAAATAGTATTTTTACTTCCGCTAACTAGATTTTTCGCATATATTGATCTAACTTCTTGATTTGTAATTTCAATATTCTTATTAATTCTGGTATTCGGATTGATATATGAATGAAATAAAGGTGGTCTAGAATGACAATAATAATAAATAATAAATAATAAATAATAAAAAATAAATAATAATAAAAAGATGTTATCTAATTACATCCCATTTGAATTAATCAGTACACAAAATTTACATTATTCAATTTACTTATTCATAATAGGTATAATTGGTATTATAATAAATGGAAGAAATATAATAATTATGTTAATTTCATTAGAAATTGTAATATTCTCATTGAATATAATCTTGATCTCACTGGCAGTCTTAACAAACAATGCATATCCAATATTATGAAGTATATATATTCTAACAGTAGCAGCCGGAGAATCAGCTATTGGATTAGCTATATTAGTTGCATATTACAGAATAAAAGGAAATGCAGGAATAATTGGAAAACAAATTTTAAAAGGTTAAATAAGAAAGAATTGAGGTAAGAAAGAATGTCTGAGAGGTCTAAGGTGTATGCCTTGAAAGCATATTTTCATTGGTTCAAATCCAATTTCTTTCGAAAAGAAAATGCTAAGTGGAATATTAGTAATACCAATAGTAATGTTGATATATATTTGATTACTAGAAAAAGATGAAAAAGATGAAAAGGACATTGCAGTATTTAGATTAGGTTTAAAATGTAAATGTGCAGTAGCTATCTGAATAACATTCATCTGAATGTGGTATGAAAACCCAATTGGATTATTCAATTGAGATTTCCACATTAAGTTGAATACAAATTGAAGCTGATATCTTAGACTAGGTATTGATAATCTAAGTTTATACTTAATATTACTAACAAGTTGATTGAGTATCTGATCATTATTAATAAGTTGAAATAGTATTAAAAAGCAAAGAAAAAGATTTATAGAATTATGTTTAATCTTGGAATGATTTGTACTATTTGTATTTATGATAAATGATTTAGTATTCTTTTACATTGGATTCGAAGCAATCTTAATTCCAATGTTTCTAATGATTGGTATATGAGGATCAAGAGGAGAAAAGATAAAAGCATCATATTATTTATTCTACTACACATTAATAGGATCCTTATTAATGTTAATAGCTATTTTATGAATATACACAAATGTAGGATCAACAGATTATTTATGACTGCAAACATGAAACAATAGAGATGAAAATATAGAAAGATGATTATGATTAGCCTTTTTCATTGCATTTGGTGTTAAAATGCCATTATTTCCAATACATTTATGATTACCACAAGCACATGTAGAAGCACCTACTTATGGATCAACAATATTAGCAGGAATATTACTTAAATTAGGAGGTTATGGTTTATTAAGATATAATTACATGTTATTTGAAAATGCATCAATATATTACAAACCTTTAATTTGAACATTAAGTATTTTATCAATAATTTACGGAAGTTTAAATAGTTTAAGACAAAATGATTATAAAAGATTAATAGCTTATTCATCAGTAGCACATATGGGATTAGTAACACTAGCTATACTAAATGAAAATTTAGATGCAATAGTTGGAAGTATAATCTTAATGTTAGGACATGGATTAGTAAGTGGTGGATTATTCATAGCAGTTGGAATACTTTATGAAAGATGACATACAAGAATTATAAATTACTATGGAGGATTAAATTATGTAATGCCTGTATTTAGTACATGTTTTTTAACATTGTCATTAGCTAATGCAGCAGTACCATTATCAAGTAATTTTGTAGGAGAATTTATAATCCTAACATCAATAATAAAAAATAGTTTAATCTTAGTAATAATAGCAGGAATCTCAATTGTATTATCAGCAGCTTACTCATTATTTTTATATAATAGAATCTGCATGGGTGAATTAAATAAAGCTATATTAAATAGTATAGTAATAGAATCAAAAGTGTGAGAATATAAATATGAAAATATGAATAAATTAAAAGATGTAGATTGAAGAGAAACAAGTATATTAATACTAATAGTAATGAGTGTAATATACATAGGAGTATTCTCATTCAATCTATATGAATTAGAATTATAAAATATAAAAAAAAGATGTTAGAACTCTGAGCATGAATTTGAATAAATTTGCTATTAGGAAGTATAATTTGTATTAATGTAAGAAATGCAGTACATTCATTATTAAGTTTAATTTACGTCTTTTTAAATGGAGTAATATTAATAATAGCTATGGGAACAGATTTTATAGGATTAATATTTTTAATTGTATATATAGGAGCCATAGCAATATTATTTTTATTTGTAGTAATGATGCTTAATATAAAGAATTCAGAATTAACAACTCAAATCCTACCAATATATGGTAGTAGTATAATAGTATTATACATACTAAACAAAGAATGATTAAAATACTTAGAAAGTTTCATTCCTGTTTGAGGATCAAAATTAAACACTGTAATAAAGGTTGAAAACCTAATTGAAATTAATTGAATAAACCAAGTAGAAGTAATAGATGGAATAAAAAACATTGGAGATTTACTATATAAAAAAGGAGATAGTTTACTAATTCTAAGTTCTACGTTATTATTATTAGGAATGGTAGGAGCAATAATATTATCATTAGAACATAACAAGAAAGTAAAAAGACAAGATTTATATCTTCAATTAGAAACATTTAACTACTTAAAATAAAAAAAGAAAGAAATAATAAAAAAGATAAAGAGGGGCGCGAGTAAATAGAAGATGCCCACAATTGCTTATGGTATAAAATAAGTAATAAATACTTAAAATAGATAAAAAGGTGGGCAAATAAAGAGATTGCGCCCCTAGTAAATCAAAATAAAGATAAATAAATATTAAGAGGGGCGCGAGTCAATAGAAGATGCCCACAATTGCTTATGGTATAAAATAAGTAATAAATACTTAAAATAGATAAAAAGGTGGGCAAATAAAGAGATTGCGCCCCTAGTAAATAAGAAGATAAAGAATCCTGGGGTAGTAGTAAAGTATTATTACCTTGCGACTGAAAATCTAAATGATCGTAAAATCGAAAAGTCGAAGATACGATAAAGGTGAAGAAGCAAAATGGTTATGCATTTGTTTGCAAAACAAATATAAGTAAGTTCAAATCTTACCTTCACTTTTTAAAAAATATTAAAGTAATAAAAGTTGAATATAGAATACTAGAATATAATTGAAGGACTATTAAATAGAAATATCTTTAAAGAGATAAATCCTAAGAGAAATCTATAAATAAAGAAAGGAAAAAAGAAACATCTGAGTATCCTAAAATAAAATCAACCGAGTAAGGGAAAGTATTGGCGAAAGAAATCCTAAGACACTGCTTAACTCAAATTTCAGGAGTAAATCTGATTATAGAGCGCGAGGTAAATAGAAGAGTATTATCATATAGATAAGAAAGGTGATTCATCATCTTCAAAATATTAATAAAAAGTATATTAATATAAAGACAATTATATATCGATAGTGAATAGTACTGTGAAGGAAAGTAGGAAATATTCAATAATGGAAATTGGAAATAAAGATTGACAATATACCTTTTGTATCAGGGTTTTACGAGTTTATATAAGTTACAAGTTTAATATAAAAATAAGAAAGCATAGTGAAAACAAGTATAAAGCAATAGTAAAATATAAAAGACCCGAAAACTAACGATCTTTCCAAAGGCAACAAGAGTAATTTGAAAATTGAAGATTATGATGTGTGAACGGGTTGATGTTGCAATATCATCCGATGACTTTTGGAAAGTGGCGTAATACTAATCAAGTTAGTAAATAGCTGGTTTTCTACGAAAACTGTTTAAGCAGTTCATTGTATAAAAGTGTTTTAAAGGTAAAGTAACAATTTTAATTATGGGTCACATAAGGATTATGTAATTAAGATTACCTCTGAATTAAAAAATACAATACAATAGACGGACTATTTGCGACAAGGTGAATAAGTCAAAAGGGAAACAGCCCAGAATTTATGTTAAGGTAATTAATAGAAGCTAATTATGAAAATATATATAATCAGGTACAATTTGTGAGTAGGCTTGGAAACAGCCATCTTATCAACAAAACGTAATAGTTGACGAATCTAAGATTATAATGTATTAAAAATGCTGGTTAATAAGTTTCTAACCAAAACAAATTTAAAAGATAAGGTAGTAGAATATTCTGAAGATTCAGAAGAGCTAATGTAAGAATGAGTAACTCCCATATTGTTCTAAAATTATATTAAGATATGAAGTTAAGTTATAAAGATATATAATGAATAATGAAAATCTGAATAGCAGTATGAAATAAAAGAATATAAATAATAAATACAATAGGCCGAAAGATCAAGGTTTTCACACCAATGATTAACAAGTGTGAGTACGAGCCTCTTAGTATTAAACGAAAGTAAAATATGATGAGAAAAAATTACTATAACGATTAGTAAAATTAGATATATTAGTCCAAAATAAATAAAAAGAAATGAAATATGAGTGGAGGAAAAAATAAAGAAATTAATATGTTAAAAGTATTAATTTGAATAATAAAATATATTTAAGAATCAAATCCTAGAAAGAATAGTAAATAAAATAAAACTGTACTTAAACTAACACAAGTGATCAGATGTGAATGTATCAAGGTTAGCTGAATAATAAAAATAAAGGAACTCGGCAAATTGAGCTTGTAAGATAACAAGAAAAGCTGCTTAAATTAAAACGAAAGTAAATTCTTTTAATATTAAAAATGCATAAAGTAATTTAAATATTTACAGAGTTAAAGTCTAGATTAATTTAGGTTGTAATAAAATAAATAGAGTGGAATGAAAAGGTGCATAGTATTAAAAGAATGTTTAGGCCTCAGATAACTCGGGAACTTGGGCTTTTTACCAAAAAAATATCATTCTGCAAAGGTTAAGGACCGAAGTATAGAATGTGAGACCTGCTCAATGGATTAACTTTAAGAGAAAAAGAAGTTTTATTTCTACAAGGTAATCTAAATTGCCGCAGTAACTCTGACTGTGTAAAAGTAGCGAAATCAATCGTCATTTAATTGGTGACCAGTATGAAAGGTTTAACAAAAGTTCCACTGTCTCTATTTTTAATCAGGTGAAATTAAAGTATTGGTTAAAATTCCAATTTGAAGCAATTAGACGAGAAGTCCCCATGCAACTTTACTGTTAAGTATAATAGATTATATATATTTAAATAAAAGAGAGGAGTAAGAGTAAAAAACAACAATGGAATACTTACTATTAGATATATAGATCTCATTTTTAATTAAAGACAATTATATCCAGACAGTTTATTTGGGGCGAATTTCTTCTAAAAGATAACGAAGAATAACAAAGGTGGTTTTAATAACAAGAATGTTATTAATATTTTAATAGATATTACCACTTAACAGTAAGAATGACAATTCAAACTGATATTAAAAGTAGGTTATAATCATCCAATAAATCTAAATGAAAAGATTATTGCTAAAGAATAAAAGTTACGCTGGGGATAACAGGCTGGTTCAAACTGAAAGTTCATATTGATGTTTGAGTTCGGTTCCTCGATGTCGACTTAATGTAGCTTGGTAGTTGCATATGCTATCTAGAGTTGGACTGTTCGTCCATTAAAACATTACATGAGTTGGGTTAATTACGTCGTAAGACAGTAAGGCTTCTATCTTTTGTTTCTAATAAGTAAAAAGCTAAGATTTTAGTACGAAAGGACCAAATCTTAAATTCCTCTGGTGAATAAATTGTTTTGCGCATTGTTTAGTAGCTACGAATTAGTGTATAAGCTCTGAAAGTATCTCAAGAGCGAAGACACCTTTTAATCTTATATAACAGTTATAGACTATAACGACTGATTCTAGTGTCTATTTAAAAAATAAAATCTAATTTATAATTAATTAGATATATTTTTTGAGATGAATGAGCTTAGAATTAATTAGAGTAATAAATAACTTTAATATTAAAATAATAAAAATAATAAAAATAATAAAAATAAAAGAAATGAAATTAAATTGAATAGAAACAACAAATTGAATATATTCAACAGAATACTGATCATTAATTTGAATGTCAATAATAGTAGGAGTGTATTCATATTACATAGATGGAAAAGAAAACTCTGATCGACACGCAATATTAAATAAAACATTAGGATGAATAATAGGAATAACATTAATAAATTTCAACAATTGGTTAATACTAATTGGAGGATTAATGATATTAACAATAGTATTAAAAGTAAAAGAAAGTGAATGAGTATTTTTAGTATTAATTAATATTCTAGGAATTATAATAATGATTAATAGTAAAGAAATACTTAGTTTCTATCTAAGTATAGAGATCCAATCTCTCTCAACAGTATTATTAATAAGTTATAAATACAAAAAAGAGGGAAAAAGGATTGAAGCTACATTAAAGTATTTTTTCCTAAGTGGATTAAATTCTTGTATAATATTATTAGGATTAATACAAATCTGAATGAACACAGGTCTAGATAACTGAATAGAATTAGAAATTTATTTAGATATAGAGAAATGAGAAACAATAGGATTCAAAGTATTAATATTTGGATTATTTTTCAAATTAGGAGCAGCACCATTACATTATTGAATTGTGGATGTATATGAAGCAGCTCAAAAGTGAATAGTAAAGTTCCTAGCTACAATACCAAAAGTAGCAGTAATCCAATTCCTAAGTATGAGAATGATGATATTATACGCACATTGAAATGTAATATATGGTCAAACATTCTATTGAATAGGAATGATAATCTCGCTCTGATCATCAGTGATAGGAGCAATCCAAGGATTAAATCAAAGAAATTTATGAAGATTAATGGGATACAGTACAATAATGAACAATGGATTTATAATCCTTGGTATTTACTGTTTTAATTGAGTAAATAATTTAAATAATGAAATATTAACTTTATATATGGGAGTATATGCAATTACAATAATAGGAATATTCTATATATTAATGTGATATAATATAGAAAAGTTAGAAGATTTATTAAGATTAAACACTTATAGAGAAATAGAGAAAATAACATTAACAATACTATTATTTTCATTAATAGGAATCCCACCATTATTAGGATTCTTTTCAAAAGCATTAATTATGGTAACAGCAATTGAATCAAACATGTATTGATTTCTTTGTTGAATATTAGTAACATCAGTAATAAGTTCATATTATTATTTAAGAATAATTGAACAATTAACATTAGACAATAGAGGTTGAACAGAGTTTAACAAATTCTCAAGTTTAAAAAAAGGAGGAATCCTAAAATTAGGAAAACAAGAGAAATGAACAATTAAGATCCTAATGTCACAAATTAGACTAAAGAATAAATATGAATTAGAAGTAATATGACTAAGTCAAATCCTCTTTTTCACAATATTTGGATGAATACTAATTTAAAGTGAAAGTAAATAAAAGTAAATAAAAATAAGAGGGGCGCAAAATGAAGAAGAATAGCTAAAAAGAAATGAATAAACAAGATATAAAATTCTAACTAATAACTAAAATAAAAATAGCTAAAATCAAAAGATTGCGCCCGCCACAAGCAAATGAAAAGAAATAAAAAAAGAAATAAATGTCATCACCATTATTACAATTCAATATAATCGAACTAATACCAATTAAAGTGGGTTCATTAGACCTTAGTATAACAAATGCTACAATATCAATTATAATGACATTAAGCATATTTGTTTATCTATTACCAAATCTTAGAAAACCAAATTTAAAACCAAACCATTACCAAATGTTTGTAGAAGGAACATATAAATTCGTAAAGGGAACAGTTTTAGATATTTTAGGTAATGATAAAAGTAAATTCCTTGGATATTTACTAACATTATTTAACTTTATATGTATATTAAATTTAATAGGAATGGTTCCATATGCATATGCAATTACATCACAGGCTATAATAACATTATTTTTATCATGTGCTATATGGCTAGGAGTATTACAATTAGGATTAAAGATTCAAAAATCATATTTCTTTGCAAATTTCTTACCAGACAAATCACCATTTGTAATGGCAATTTTACTGATTAACATTGAACTAATTAGTTTTATTGCAAGAGCAATTTCACTAGGAGTTCGATTAGCAGCTAATATAACAAGTGGTCATATACTACTAGGAATAATAGCAGGATTTGCATTAAACATGTTATTAATTAAATCAACAATTATAAACATAGTAGGAATAATAATAGTATTATTATTAATAGTATTAACTTTACTAGAGTTAGCAGTAGCATTAATACAAGCATATGTATTTACACTTTTAACATCTATCTACATACAAGATGTATATAGTACACATTAAAAAGAGATAAAAGACATAAGCCCTTTAAAAAGGATATGGCGGAATAGGTAGACGCAATAGTTTTAGGCACTATCCTCTGTAAGTTCAAGTCTTACTATCTTTATGTAAGTTAAATTAAAAATAAATAAAATAAATAAAATGAATAAAGAACTAATTGAAAAGTGAAAAATAATAAGAGATGCTAATTGACTTAAACTCAACCGAAAGAAAAGGATAATATTTATTTGATATTTAAGCATGATAGGGGAATATTTGAATAATAATAAAAAAGAAACATTTCGAAACTTTTACAAAGAAAACGAAGTAAAAGAAGTTCTAATAGACAATGTAATTTACAAAGAACAAAAAGTGAATGTAGAAAATATTCTAATAGAAAATATAAAAAAGATCCCAGATATATACAAGATACACACTTGATCAGATGAAAAGATAAGCAAAATAAAAATAAAAAAGGATGAAAAGATAACTACATTATTAGAAATTGAAGAGATGTGAGGAGTAGAAGACATAAAAAGGAAACAAAGACTAGAAACATGAAAATATTGGTCATCATTACTGACAACAATTATTAAAGGAAATAAAAATGAAAAAAATTGTAATAAATGCGCCCAAGATCTAGAGGAAGAATACATGATAGATTATTGAAATATCGAAAACAAGGAAGATAGAAAAGAGCCATTGGAAAGTGAATGATGTAATTTTGATTGAAGTAACGATAAGAAAAAAGAATTAATAAGACAGACAATAGAAAGACAAACATTTGAAATAGAGTGATCAACAGTATTAGATCTAATTATAAATTTAAAATTAAATTCAAGAAAAGAATTAATAATAGATAATTATAATATAACTCTGTACGAGACAAATGGCCTTTTACCAAACACAAATAGAATAACAAAAATATTAAATGAAAACAACCTATTATATCGCGAACTGTGGGTTAGATTCAAAAACTCAATAATATTTGAAGAAGGTGAAGCAAAAGGAATAAATTGATTAGAAATAATGAATTTTGCTAATGATCAAAACATAGAAATAAATGTAAATTATGTTATTTCAAATAATATAAATTCTAAAGGAGAAATCGAAGAAACAGAATATCTATTAGAAACTAAAGATATTCAAAAATGATTCTTTAACAATCAAGATAAATCTAAACTATCATTTGTTTATGGTAAAGAATATAGACCAAATAGAAGTAGTTTATATATAGATAATTGCGAAATAATATATATAAAAGATTTGCAAAGACAAAACTTGAAATTGGAAGAAGAGGAAGAAGATAAAAGCCAAGAATTAAAAGAAATAATAAAATGAGTAATGGTTCCAATTAAAGAAGGAAAAGAATACGAACAAGATAATAATGATGATGATAATGATGATAAAGATGATAATGATGATGATAATGATAATGATGATGATAATGATAATGATGATGATAATGATAATGATGATGATAATGATGATGATGATTATGATGATAATAATAATTTGATTGAAGTATATGATGATGATAAAGATGAAGATGATAATGATAATAAACTTGATGATATAGATGATAGAAAAAAATATAAAGGTATGAATAAAAGAGTATATATAGATGCTGAAGAGTATATAGAAAGATGAAAAAACAGTATATACGAAGCTGAAGATAAAGGTATAAATAAAGAAGAACCATTTACTAAAATAAATCTAAAAAAAGTCTCTATAATTTCAGAATATATAAAAAATGAAAATGTAGAAAATGAGATTCTATTTGATCCAGACGACAAACTAAAAATAAGAAAGAAATATTTTAATGAAAACATAATTGAATTAAATGAAAAAGGTCAAGAAGAAATAGTGGGAATAAACCAAAATCCCCACAGAGTGGACCATGTTAAAACCAAAATAGTAGGAAACATTAACATGACTTGACTAAAGCCATCATTAGAAGAAGCATTCTTCAAGTGAGATAATGAAGACTATTGAATTGAAATGTCTGGATCAGGAATAGAAACAAATTGAAAGAAAGACTGTGAGCCATTTAGATCAGAAATAGAAACTAAAAGGCACTTAAAAGCCCATTGAGAAAGAGAAAAGATAGAGACAAGTTTAGAATCAGTAAATAAATATTCAGAAATAGTAATACTGCCATTCAATCCAAAAGTAACTTTGAATGAAAAAAAAAGAATGGCAGAAGTAAAAGAGCGAAGATCAAAAGAGTTATATAAATTACATTGATTACAAAAATTAAAGAATACACAAACATTAAAATTAAAGGTAGTAAATAGTTTACAGTTAAAAAAAGGAATATGACAATGAATAGATCCAAAAATAACTTTAAATAGAAGTACAGAAGAGACAAAGAAAATGATTGATTATTTATGAAAAAAGAATATTAATTGATTAGGTCCAGAAATAGAGTATATAGATAAAAGAAAACAAACAACTCTAAGACTGACACTTCACTACATAAAAAAAATACTATCAATTAAAACCTGAATAACAGAAGGTCCAAGAGAAAAGTTAGATAAGTTAGTAGAAAAAGTGTACGGATACAAAGATTGGCATGGTGGTCTAGAAAGTTCATTTTCTATAATTAAAGATGACCAAAGTAATCTAAGTGATGTAAGTGAAGTAGAAAAGAAAAGAATGGGCCCAATAGAAATAGAAACAGAACATCCAGAAATGCCTAAATTCTGAGAAGAAGTACCATGAAAAGAAGGAGAATTAAACCCATTAAATAAATGAATAATTCTAGATAGAAAGACAAAAATAGATAGAATGAATAACATCTCAAAATTAAACAATAACAAAAAATGAATAGAAAAAATCCAAAAACAGGCAGATACAAGATGGAAATTAGATAAATGAAAAGAAAAGGATAAAAGCAAAACAAATTAATTGTTGATACTAAAATAAAGATTAGTATTAGTATTAGTATTAGTATTAGTATTAGTATTAGTATTAGTATTAGTATTTGTTGAAGGAGTTCCTATTCCCAAGTCTCTATAGTATATAGGTAGTACACTTGCTTTTCGTGTAAGTAGAGAAAGTTCAAATCTTTCTAGAGATAAGAAGGCGATTGAAGCTGAATGGATAAGCGTTAACTTGTGGCGTTAAAAGAATTGAGTTCGATCCTCATTAATCGCCTAAAAATGGAAAAATGGATGTAAGCTAAATGGTAAAGCATTACTTTTTGATAGTATGATAGTTGGTTCGATCCCAGCACATCCATAAATAAAGAGTAAAGAGTAAAGAGTTATAAAAATGAATAAATTAAATTAAAATTTAAATTAAAATTTAAATAAATGTTAAAACGTAAATTCGAGGTACTAGATAGTTCAGGAATAATAGAAGTAGAATCAATAGAAACTATAGGAAAAAAGAAAATTCCCTCATTTGGAACAATTTGCAAAGTTGTGATAAAGGAAGTATCGCCAAAAGTGTCAAAAACATATTTAAAGGGAAATTTACTACATGGACTAATAGTATTAGATACAAAGAAACATAAAGATAAAGATGGAAGTTCATTTTGATATGACAAGAGAGGTATAATAATAGTAAAAAAGAACAATAAAGGAAACTGAACACCAATTGGAAATAGAATCCTAAGTCCAATAGGAGAATACTTAGAGAAAAGTAAGAATATAAAATTAATATTAAATGATCCAGAATTAATATAAAGAAATGAATAACAGAAGAGATAATAAAAGAATAATATTAACAGAAGAAAGAAGTCCAGAAGGATTGAAGAGTATGAAAAGAAAGAAAGAAGTATTAAAAATGGTAAGTAAAGAGAACAACATAATAGAAGAGAAAACATTAATACAAATTTCAAAAACATTAAAAAAAAGATTAAAAGAGATAAGCAAATTAGACTGCAAAGTAAATTGTAAAATAAAAGCAACAGTAGGATTAAGTAAAAAGCCAAATGAATCAAAACTAGGAAGAGGAAAAGGAGATATAGAAAAATACATTTGATACATTAAGAAAGGAAACTTACTCTATATAATATTATATAAAACAAAAGAACAAGAATTATTAATTAAAAGTTTAATTAAAGAGATATCATATTGATTACCATTTAAAATAAAGATAGAAAAAGAAAAGAGCATCTAAGTGAATCTATGACCTCGTGATAAGGGTGGGAAAGATAGATACTAAAAATAATAAATAAAAAGAATGTGAAAAGCAGGAAGAAATAGACATGGTAATATAACAGTATATTCAAAAGGAAAGAGAGAAAAGCGAATATACAAAGAATACGGATTAAAAGAAAGTTGTTTAGGATATTCAAGTAAAAAATTAATAGTAGAAAAATGAGAATACACAGGATACAGAAATTCAGCATTAGCAAATTGTAAATATTTGAATGGATTTGGAAGTCTAAGACTAATTCCAAATAATAAAATGAAAATAAATGACAAAATAGTAATTGGATTATTAAAGAAAGAAGAAGGAATCTGACCAATGTATTTTTCAAATTTAAAGAACCTCTTACCAGGAACAGAACTATTCAATCTAAATGGAAAATATGGAAAATCGGGAGGAAATAGTTGTCTATTAATAGGCTTTACAAAAGAAAAGAAAGCCCTAATTAAACTGCCAAGTGAAAAACTAATTATAATATCAAAAGACTCATTCTGTCAAACAGGATCAGTTCAAAAGCCATTTTTAAGTGGAGATCTTAAAAGATGTAAAAAAACAAAAGCAGGAGATAGCATTCATTTTGGACTAAAACCTAGAGTAACAGGAATGACTAAAAACCCAGTAGATCATCCAAACGGTGGATCATCACCAAACAAAGTACATAAAACAAGATGAGGTAAACTAGCTAAAAGATAAAAGAACAAAAAAAAAAGAATGAAAAGAAAAATAAAGGATGAAAAGAAAAATAAAGGATGAAAAGAAGAATGAAGAGAAGAATAAAGAGAAGAAAAAAGAGAAGAAAAAAGAGGAAAAAAGAGAAGAATAAAAAGAAGAATGAACTAGGTAAAAGAAGAAAAAAGGTGAAGAAATAAAAGTGAAAAAGCTGAGTGATTTGTGATATGTTCCCTTATAAAAAAGAAGATTTGAGGAAAAGTCGAAATTAAGAAAAGTTGAAAAACGTTAAGGTAAAACATACAGAAAAAAGGAAAAAGACAGTGTAAACACACAAAAAAAACAGTATAGTTACATAAAAAAAATGCAGTAAATCTGATAGTAACTTTGCATAGTTACTGAAGGAAACAGCATAATTGCAGGTATTTAGGTTAATCTTGTAAAAAGTTTTTGGACGTTAAAAAGTAAATTAGAATAAAAAAAAAAAGAATTATAACTCCTTATATAATAATAAAGAATAATCTAACTCCTTATATAATTATATAAGAGAATGTAGCAGAGCGGTCAAATGCGCTAGATTGTAAATCTGGTCCTTAGGGTACAATTGTTCGAATCAATTCGTTCTCATTACATTTTAAATTTAAAAATGTAAAAAATGTAAATTATAAAAAAAATGTACAAAATAATAATAAATAAATCAAATGCTAACAATAATAATATAAACTTATTAAAAGACTGAAAGAAAGGAACCTTAGAAAATAGCCGAATTTTAATAAAAAAATGAGTAGGATTAACTCAAATTAATAAATTCTTAGAATGACAAGGAGTAAGTAAAAGTATAAATGGAAATGAATATAAGCAAGATTTTAAGAAAGGTAAATTATTCAAAGAAAATGAAAAGATGATAGAAAAATGAAAAAGATATAATTCAGATATATCTAAAAAAAGTTTTAACAAATATAAAAAAGATGTAAGAGAAATGTTAAATCTAGGTGATTACAGATCATTAAGACATAAGTTAGGCTACACAACACGTGGTCAAAGATTAAGAACTAACGGAAAAACACAAAGAAAGCTTGGTAAAACAAGATTTCTTTTAGAATAAAAAAAAAGATGGAAAACAACAGAATGATGTTTGAATTATTTAATTATATAAACTCGAAGAAAAACATAGAAGGAAAAGAAAAAAGGCAAGTGTGAAATCTCATAATTTTAATATATATAAGTTATAACAAACAAGGAGTATTTGTGAATACAAAAAGTAATAACGAAATAATAAGACAATACTCCTTGAATGTGTTTAATGACAGAAGCAAGGAAGAACTAAAAGAATTCCTTGTAAAATCATTTAAGTGTTACGAAGAGTCATCTATAATAAATATAGATGATTCAAGAGTAAATAAAAATCCAGAAAAATTAATAACATGTTTATTAGATCAACGTGACAAAGCTGGTAACCTAATTACAGAAGAGCAAAAGCTTGAATACAAAAAAATGTGAATTGAAACTAATGAAAGAGGAAGAAAAGAATTAACAATTGAATCATTAAAAGAAATGTATAAAATAATTAAAACAAGAAAGAATAATGAAATAGAAAAAATAAAAAAAGAAAAAACAGAAATAGAAAAAACAGAAAACGAAATGGAAGTGATTAAAGAAAAGATTGAAAAAACAGAAAGCGAAATCCAATTGATTGAAGAAATGATAAAAAAAGTAGAGACAACATTTAAAGAAGAAAATAGTGAAAAAGTTGAAATAGGTTACTATGTAATAGAAAAATCAAAAAATATAGTTGCAGAAAACCCATTAATAACAATATTAATTAAATCAATTAAAAAACTAAACATATTCGATTTTAATACATTTAGTATAATTACAAAGTATTTTTCAAATTCAGCTCAAACTAATAATTTACACGAAAATGACATAAGAACTAGAACAAAGATAGGTAAGATAGCAAGTGTAGAATTAATATCAGAATTATTAAAAATAGATTGAAAAGAACTATTATGAATAATTGAAAAGTATGGAAGAGAATCAAGTTCAAGTAATTATAAAAATTGAATTATAAAAAGGGAACAAGATATTAAAGAACTGGGAAATAATAAATGAAAAAATAATATAACAGAATATAATTATATTAATTTATCATGTCTAATATGAAAACTAAAAACAAAATACGAAGAAAAACTAGGAATAAAAATAAATAATATAAAAGAAAAAGAAATATTAGAAAAAGAAATAGAATTGGTATCAACAAAAGAAGAGTTAAATCTAATATTAGAAACATTAGATATTTACACTACAATTGAGATGATATTAAACATCCTAGAAGGTATTTCAAAAAACTATATAAAGCCTAGAATAAAGATGGATTTAAATAAAGGTTGAAAAGACAATATAGAAAACAAAATAGAAGGCGAAAGAATAGAAAGCGAAATGATAGAATATGAAAAAATAAAAGTGTGAAATGAAGAAAAAAAACATCTAGAATTAAACCTAGAACAAATGATTAATTTAACAGATTTATATCCAAATAATATGATTGTAAATTCTAATAAAAATTCAATAATTTCATTAATATTAGAAGAACTAAATCTAGAGATAGACAATAAACTAGATATCGAAAAAATAATAGATAAAGAAGAATGAGAAGGAAACATAGAATATGATCTAGATGAAGAAGACTTACAAATATATTATAAGAATCGTCCACCAATAGGTTTACCACTAAGACAAGAGATAGAAGATTGAGTAATAGAAAAAAATATGAAATTTAAAAAAACATATAAAGAAAAAGAAGAATGAAAAAAAATCCAAAAAATGTTAATAGAAGAAACAAAAATAATAGAAAGAAAAGATAGTGTAAAATTCTCAATAATAATATGACCTCTAATAAGCTTTAGTGAAAGATTAGAACTGACAAATTGAAATAAGGTAGCGCCACAAGAAAAGATCCCAAATAAGGTTCGAAAAAGAAATAAGAAACTAAAAGAAAAAGCAGAAAAAGAGATAGAGGCACTAATAAAAGAGAAAAAAATAAAAGGACTAAAAGCAGTAAATAAAGAAGATAGAATAATAGAGCAAGAAGGTAGAGTAAAGACAATAGATAAGCAAATTAATGAATATATTAATAATAAAAAATTTAAAGAGATTCTAAAAGAGGTAGAAAAGGTAAAAATAGAAAACTTGGAACAAACCCCTAAAAGTGAAAGATTATTAAATAAACAAGATATTTACGAATGAGAAATAGAAGCAAATTATAATAATTATTTTAGAATAAATGATAAATTAAGTAAAATATTATTTAAATCAATTAATAAAGGTACAATAAATAAATGGAAAGTAAATAAAGAGGAATACACATATATAGAGGAAATAAAACCAACAACATGAAATCTATTAATGTATCAAAATTCAGAAAATAAAATAGTAAATCTAATGGTAACAACAGAAAAAGTAAATTATAATCTAAATGAAAAGATAGAATCAAAATGAGGAAATTGAAGTAAAAATAGATTAAATAATTATTTTAATAAATTAAAAATCCATATGATAAAGGAAGAAAACAAAAGAAGATACATAGACTTAATGAGAATAATGAAATATTTTACAACAGACTGAATTAGATATAATTATAAATATGAATGTAATGAAATTATTTATAATAAAATACAAGAGCAAATGCAAAAAAACCGAAAAGGAAATAAATTAACAATATTCCCCTGAGACATAACTAATGAATATTCAGAATCCCCAGAAATAGTAAATTTCGCATACCTAAAAACAAAAGAAATAGGGGAATCAAAACTAGATTATAGCTTAGTCTCATCAAAATATAATTTCAGAAAAGTATTCTGAAACCATGAAAAATCATATTGAGATGAAAAAGTAGTAATAAAGTGAGGAGAAATCTTTATAAAAAGAAATATAATATATTGAAATAATGATGACTCAACTAAAAATTCAATAAATATATACGAATACTGACTAAATTTAATTAGAAAGATACTTTGAAATCATCCTAATAGACTGAAAAAGGAAGAAATATTAAATAGAATAAATTTAATATTTAATCCTAATAAAAGTAAATTATTAAAAAAAAAAGAAGATGACTATGAAGTACCTAAACTAAGAAATATGAGTTGAGTTACACTAACAATATTAAATTGATTAACAAAATGAATAGTTAAACATTGAAAATTAAATATAGTAACACTTGATATGGACGCCCTAAAAGCTAAATTCATAACAAAAGAAAGATTTAAATGATTAACAGGATGGAAGAAAGAATGAGATAATTTCTTCTTCCTGAACAGAAAAGACTTTAACAATGAAGTAAAAGCTAGAAGTGAAAAAAATAATAATATAATTAATGAAGAATTAATTAAAGAAACTCTAAAGAATAATCAAAATAATATTCTTAAAAAATGAGTAATATACAATGATCTAAAATTCGGTTATTTAGAAACTATAAATATAATAAATAAAGAAAAAGAATACTGAACTTGACCATATAATAGAGATAAAGATGAAGAATTGAGGGAAAAAGAAGATAATTTCTTAGAAGATTTTAAAAATCTAAATGATGAAAAAAGCTTCACACCAATAAATAAGAAATGGTTTGAAATTAATAATAAAATAACATCTCTTGAAAAAATAAAAGGAGATCACATATTCCCAAAAGAAATAGAGATGGATAAAAAAAATAAAAGAAACGAAGATGCTCAAGGATTAGAATATGGAAATCTAAATACTCCAATTAAAACAAAATGAAATGAATTCCTAAGACATGAACTTAAAAAAATAGATAAATTAAGTACAGAGTTCGATAAAAGCACCTATAAAAAAATAGTTAAATTAAATAGTTGATTTTCAAAACTCTCAAAAAGAATCTCAATAAATCAAAATTGAGATATTCTAGAGGAATATGAATCTCAAGTATTTAAAATAACTAAAGAATTAGGTAATAAAATGTCTGAGGGAGCAAAGAAAGCAGAAAGAGAAGCACTCTCAAAAAGCCCCTACTTGTCATATGTTGATGGTCTATCGGAAATAAAAGAATATATAAAAAAGCCATCAGAAAACGAAATAAAGAAACTAGTAAAAGATGCGAGAAGTGGACTATTGGAAGATCAAATATGACTTGCGGAAGAAATCGAGACAAAAAAAAGAGACATAGAAAGAGGAGTAGCAGAAACACAATCGGAGAAAGTACATAGAATAATGTTAGAAAAAGAACATTGAAGACAGTACGAAGAAGATCAAGAAAGAATAAAAATGGAAAAAATAGATAGAGCAGAGGAACTAAGAGAAAAAGGAAAATGAATAAATAAAGAAACAAATAAAAAAGATAAAAAAAAAGATGGAGATGAATGAATTAAAAAAATCTCAGTTGAAGAAAAAATAGAAAAAAAAATAACTGGAATGAATAGAACAGTAGAACAAAAGGAAATAAGTGATAAATTAAGAAGCCTAGCTAATATAAAAGTAAACATATTTAAATTAATATCAAAATTAGATAGATTCCCATATATAGGATTTGAATGAAGCTTAATTCTGACACCAATAACTTGAATATATATAAAGAGAAACAATTTAGGTACAGAAGAAAACCCACTACTTAAAATGTTTATTAAAGATATGGAAATGGCGGAAGATATAAGAGCATACAACTCAAACAGAAAAATAGGAAAAGAGACAGAAGTAATAATAAAAACAATAAATGAAATAATAGTAAATCTAAAAAAATTAGAAGTAGAATATAAAAAAAGTAAAAAAGAAAATTTAGAAAAAGAATTTGTTGAATTAATAAAAATAATATCAGAATTATTACTATTAGAAAAAACAGAAGATAAATTAGAAAAACTATTCAATTTAGATATGAAATTAATTAAAGAAGACACTCTTGAAGTAATAATGAACCTAGATTGAATAGAAAAAACTAATAATAAATTGGATAAAGTTTTAAATGAAGGAAAAGAAAAGACTGATCTAGAAGAAATTAAAAATAGATTAAGTAAAAATTATATTGGTACTAAGTATAATCTAAAAAGTAATAATAGGTTAGACAAAAAAATAATAAAATATATAGAAGATATTAAAAAAAGTCTCTTAGTAATAGATGCGGATACATATCGAAAAAAACTCTGAAAGACATTTGATGAAATGGATGAAGAAAAGGAAAGGGAGAATAGGAGTTATCATCCAGAAATAAATAATAAATGACTTGAAGAAAACATTTCTAAAAGAAAAACGGAAAGAAACCATAAATATTTATTTATGAACTTAAATAAAGAAAATATAGAATTCTGAATTATAGAAAATCAAATATATGAATTATATTCTACTAAAAAGAAGAAATATTCATATATAAGATGAGATAAAGAAATAAATGGTGAAATAGAAAATGTAGAGTTAAAAACAAACCTAAATATATTTAAATATCTAATTTGAAAGATGGATAAAAAGAATATATTGAACCAGAGAAAAGAAAAGTGAAGATCAGTATCCATTAAAAGACAAGAAAAATTCTCTAAATGATCAAAAGAAACACTAAGGTCAGTTAAAGATAGAAGAAAAAATCTAATAAAAAATGGAGAAGATAAAAGCATAGAAATCTCAGAAGGTAAGAAACTCTGTGGTATATATGGTGAAAATGAATTTTCTAATATAATAGAAAAAGAGTCAAAACCATATATATATTCAATTATAGACCTGGATAAAAAAGGAAGTCTAAATAAAAATAATAATTTAATTAATATATATGAAACTATTAGGGATCTAACAGTAGAAGTCTTAAAAGAAATAATTAAGACCAACCCTAAAAATGAAGAAGAAATAAAATATTTAATTGAAGAATTAGAAACATTAGACTGAAAAAAGAACCCAGGAAATAAACTGATAAAAATACTTAAATATGAAACACAAAAGAATAGCGAAATAGACCTAAATCTAAAAGAAGTAGAAGATTGATTAGATAAACTAAAAGAAATGAAAAGAAAGATTAAAAAAACAAAAATAGAAACAATAGGAAAATGAAAATTAAACAAATATGGTGGTTTATTAATCAATAAAAACAGAATGGATAAAGTGTCTAAAGAGCAAAAGCTAGCAATGTTAAATATTAAAGAAAATAAAGAAAATAAAATAAATTATTTAGAATATAAAGAAATAATAGAATATAAAAAAAAATGATTATTTTGATATATTAAAAATAAGAAAGAGTAGGTATACTAAAAGTAAAAATGTAGTATACTGAATTTCCTATAGTTAAATGGCATAACATTAACCTTCCAAGTTAAATTTGTTGGTTCGACTCCAACTAGGAAAAAAAGTCTAAAAGTGGATAAGGAAAAAAGTTTATGAGGATAAACATCGGGCTTCAAACCTGAAGATAGTCAGTTCGAATCTGACTTTTCCTGGATGATAAGATCAAAATGAAAAGAGATATGAACAAGTAAAAATAAAGATCCATTTAGCAAGATAGAAAGAAATGAGACAATAGATTTAGACATGATAAAGAAGTCATATTACATACACAATGGTAAAATCTGAAAAAAAGTAAACACAAAAGCAAATTGAATAGGAGAAAAAGCAGGTAAATTCATTTGAACAAAAAAGACAGTAAAATGAAAAAGATAAAAGAATGAAAGAAAATCTAAGTAAAACAATAAGAAATTGATTAAATAAAGGAATAGTAATAGAAAAGATAGAAAGGATAAAAAATGAAAAATGAGTAATAAAAGTATTAATATGATCAAAAAAAGAAGAAAAACTAATTAATGATATAATTAAAATATCAAAATGATTAAAAGTAGAAAGTAAAAAAGAGATAATATGAATAATAAAGACAACAGAAAACATAAGAGAATGACGTTTATTAAAATGAAAATGAGAATTAGGAAAAAAGAAAGAAGGAATAGACTCATGAAAGAGCAGAGTAATAGAAGACACAATATACTGATGAAACGAGATTAAAACATTTAAAGAAGAAGAAAAAGAGGGTTGAGATAATAAAATAAGAAAAAGACTCTGATTAAAGAATTGAGAAAACAATTGAAACAAAGAGATAAGTAAAGAATTAAGAAGGGATAATAAGAAAGAAAGAGAGAACCACTGAACAGAATTAACAAAAGAGCTCTATATAAAAGATAGAGAAAAAACATTAAAAAAAGAAGGATTAAGATTAGAGATAAAAGGTAAATTAAGTAAAGATCTAAAAAAAGTAAAAGAAAGATTGATAATAGGAAAATTAAAAAGAAAAGCAAAGAAATGAGAAAAAGAGCAAAGTATAATAAAAATAACAAAAATAATGAACAAGAAAGGAGTATTTGGTCTAAAGCTGTGAGCGCGATAAGCTTTAACAGATAATGACAGAAAAAGTAGGAAAGGTAAAATAGAAGCCTAAATTAAGATGTAATTCCAAAATGAAAATTAAAAGAAAGAAGGGAAAACCCTCTCTAGTGCTTGAAAGTGCTAAATTAATTGGAGCAGGATTAGCTACAATTGGAGTAAGTGGTTCAGGAGTAGGAATTGGAGTAGTATTTGGAGCTCTAATTCTAGGAACAGCTCGAAACCCAGCTCAAAAACAACAATTATTCACATATACAATTTTAGGATTTGCAGTAGTAGAAGCTATTGCATTATTCGCTCTAATGATTGTATTTTTAATTCTATTTGCATTTTAATATATAAATATGAATATAAAAGATTAAATGGTTAAATAAAGGACATATAGATCAAAGGTAGATTAACATCTTGTCGAGATGTAGGGTGCAGGTTCGAATCCAGCTATGTCCGGGATTAATTAAGAAAAAATAAGTAAAATTATTGATAGTATTAATTAAAAACAAAAGAGAGTACTATTAACATATATTTATTAATAATAAGTGATTAATAAATATATGATAAATAGGAAATAAAAGGTAGTATTAATATATATATAGATTGGTGTATGAATAAGATATTGAAAAGATATATATTAATATGAAAAAAGTGAAGATGATAGTAGTATTTAAAGTATACGTAAGTGAGTTATTAAACTAAATTAGATGGATAGATATGAATAAATATATATATAAAGATATATAAAGAAAATATAAGAAAGTCTAAAGATAGATAATATCAAAAAGAAATATATGATAAAGCGAAACAAAAAAAAAGAAAAAAAGCGCCCTAATAGATAAACATGGAAGATGGAGACTAGAGTATATTAACTAGAGTTTAAAGGAAGATATTGAAAAAGTAACATTTAAAGTGAGTACATAAAGAATGTAAATATCTAACAATCGAAAGACTGACAAGAAGTTGACTATATTGAAATATTAATTATAAAAAAGCTATAAATAAAGTCTATTACAAAGTGTAAAGAATTAAGAGTAGTTAATTAAGTAAAGTAAATAAAGTAAAGTACGGATTGTCTTTAAAATAAGAGAGTAAGATATGAAAGGAAGGATGTAATTAAAGAGAATGTAAAAAGTAAATATAATAATTTAAAAAAAGTGAAGATGATACGAGCCGAGTAAGCGATAAGAAGAAAGGTGAATATGATAATAATGAGTAATATACAGAAAATTTATTAAAATTTATTAAAATTGATTAAAATTAAATAAATATTAATAAAAAGTTAAAATAATAAAAGTTTATTTATTAGGGTTGTGACCCAGCCCCGGAGTAACAGTTAGAGAAGCCTGCCACCAACACAATACATTAAGTATCTAACCTCATTGG